TGTCTTGTCGGCTATGTTGTAGTTGCGGAGCAGCAGTTATATAACCTTGAGTAGAAAGACGTTACAAGTTCAATATAAGTGTTTCCAATTCCCACAAAGTTCTTGCGAAGCTAAAGAAAGGATCCGTACTGCCAATTCGTTAACTTCAGAACTAGATAGATACCCAGTAAAGCATTAAATACTACCCAGCAACTTTCTGGAGTATACAAGAAGTGTCCACCAAAAGGATTTCTTGTAGTGTCTAAAGACAAAAGAAGCTAAGGGTCTTAAAAAGGGGATTTTACTAGCCAGGAAAGTCAGCCAAGCAAAGCCGTAGAGTAAGGCGAAAGAAGATTGTAGATACAATCGAATCTTACTCTTCCCTTTGCTGTCTGATAATAATTCGGTATGCCCTTTTGTGGCTCGAGCGGCCTCCTTAATATTATCTGGGTTAAGGTGCCCACCAGACTTAGAGTCTAGAGACTTGGCTAGTGATTTAAGTCTCAACTCGTCGATCTGCTGTTGTAATTGTTTAAGTGTTAATTTTTTCACGACTGGGCAGCGTAGCAGCAGCAATAACAGCAGCCGGTTCCCGGCGGTTGCGTAGCAACAGCTGCTATCTCCAACTACGTTGTTGGTGTTTTACCATTTAAACTAGTCCCAGTTTGTGTGGTGTGTAGCCCGAGGAGTGGTATCTATAGATTATGTAATGGTAAAATTTAATCTAAACATTAATAAGTTAACTATGGATATTGATTTAATAAGATTCGATCTATTTTTAACAAACTCGAGTGTTATCACGGTTACCATCTTAAAACTTTCTTTAATTATAAACCGGTGCTTACGCTATTCCTTAAATAGTTTAAATAACTTACAACCTTCCTTAATAATTAATATTATTACTTTAGATAACTCTCCCTTTGGTTGCTTTGCTTTGCGTAGCACCAGCAGAGCATGAGTAGCGTAGCAACACCAACTACAGACTGCGAAGCCGCCCTATTGGACTTGAACCAATAACCAACTATTTCGAAGATAGCCGCTCTACCATTGAGCTAAAGGGCAGCGTAGCAGGTAATATAACAACTTTTAAACATTTCAATACAAGTTTCGATGGAATTATATGCGTTGCGGGAGCTGCAGCATCATTTTATATCCAGCAGCCCTCAAAAGCGTAACCTGCATTAACCGAATTACTTATTAGCCTCACCGAGAAGGTGATTGCTACGCTAGGCCCTCCCCTTAAACTATTTACCTCTTTAAAGAAACCTTTAATGTAGCTGCGGCCGCACTTATAACATTAATGTTATACATTTATGAACTGTTCTAAAAGGATTTACACAAATCACAATGTTAAATATATTCACACTAATCAAAAAACTTGTTACTTACCTAGTAAGTTTATTTTCAAAAAACGCTACACACTCAGAATTAGACTACCTAGCTTGGTATACCTTTATTTATAGATACTTTGATTTAATTAAACCAGCACAACTTCTATTAATTAACAAAGGTCCCGCGAAGCAGCATCTTTAGCTTACACATTCCACAACTCCGATGGTGATGATTTGATGGATTTCTACTTTAAATGTGCTGCTACGCTGCTACGCTGCTACGCTGCTACGCTGCTACGCTGCTACGCAGCTACGCTGCTACGCAGCTACGCAAGAGATATGTGGAATGATGAACATTTTGCCAATCTAAAGGAAAAAGTTATCATAGCAACAGTAGAAACAACAGACTTGCGAAGCAACAGGTGTGGCTACGCCAACCCTGCATCACAACGTTAAAATCTTTAAACACTCTACACCCATATCTATTATTGAAACGGTTATAGACAACCTACAAGTGTTGTTGCTCCGCAAGACGCTGAAGGATACTCTACTGATTCAGTAGAATACTTAACCTTTAAGGTGTGGGATATAACAGGTAAAAAGAATAAACATGTCTAAAGAACCTTGATAGATGGTATAACCTCTAGACATTACTCTACGCAAAGACCTAATTATGATACTCAGGGTATAGGTTTAGCTTTAGTTTACGCTTACTTAATAGTAGAAGATTGGTTACTGCTCCGCAACTACAAGGTTGAGGTTTATAACGGTAGATCAGGTATGTTTACAGATATCTCAAACCTTAATTCCCCAGACAAGTGACAATCCTTATGATGATAACTTCATAGGAGTTGCTCTGCACTACCTATGACCTGTGACCCTTACAACTTAACTAACCAGAGCTACGCCGCAGATAAACACACAAACCAAGTGGAAGATTTTATACCTGACTTACCAGAAGATTGGAAGGGTGATACAATAGAACCTATCCACTACAATAGAAGTAGCGAAGCAATACATCTAAGGAAATCGAAATGTTAGGTGCTGGTACGCAAGATGAAGCAGCTAAGGCTGTTGGTAATGAAGAGTATATTACCTGCTACGCTGCCATCATACACCAGGTGTTATATGGACTTTAGATATTGAAACTATTGTAATACCTGAAATATCTGATAAGCAGTTGCCTATAATTATTACCTTGTATAGTGGAGGTGTTGATACATTTATGATAAAATCTTTATTAAATAAACAATTTCTTGGTGTTGTTGCGTAGCAAGTACTAGCTACGCAACAACAGGTGTTGGTTCGCTACATAGCTAGCAGCAGCTCTCTTTTTTGCTGCTCTGGTTAGCAAAGCAAGATAAAATCTTTATTGGAATTAAGGTTCAGGTATTGCGAAGCTACTCGGGTTAGCCGGCTGCAGTGTACGCTTTAGCTGGTTAGCAAGGGAGTTGGTTTCTTTGCTTTGCGTAGCAGGAGCAGTACCTACCAACACTTGCTCCCATTGGCTGGGCAGCTTCGCAGGTAGTAGATCTAGCGTACGCAAAACAACCAGAGCAAACCAGCTCTAGCTTGCCGAGCACTTGCCGAGCACTTGCCGAGCACTTGCTGCAGGAGCCTATATTACTTTTGCTTGCCTTGGTTTGTTGTTACTCGCCATGCGGGTGTTACTACTCTTTATCTCCAAGTAACAGAAGTAGCAAACCAATGCATAAGCAAGCACTAGCTATTGCTAAGCAGTAGCAAGAGAGAATTAGTATTAAAAAGACAACCTTTAACATCAAGTTTCTTTATAAATTAGTACTGCTAAACTTAATACTTTACAGTACTTGCATTTGCAGCCTATCTAGAAATGTTCTATTTCTTAATTATCGGTACCAAAAGATATGGATCCGAATGGTTAGTATCTAGGGGTTAGATTCTTGCTTGAGAGACATTCAGCACTTATCTATTATGTTTGTGGCTACCCAACTATGCGTTCCAATTTTGTCCTACGAATATCGAGCTCTTTGCTCCGCAATGCTAAGCCGATAGTCCTAGCTTCGCAATTCGTGTCGCCCACCTCTGCGTTAGCCCTCCCGCTACTTTTGGAGCATTCAGCACCAGTAGCAAGCGTGGAGGTAAAGATGTGCTGCTTGCTGGCATATGATAGCACGAGCAAAAGATTCATCATCCGCCTCCCATTGGGAGAGCGTTTGATTAAAAAAAGTATAAACCCTTTCGTACTAGAAGGTCTGCCCCTTTTTACTAATTGTTCCTCCAGAAGATAGGGACCATACTGACTCACGTCGTATTAAACCCAACTCACGTACCCTTTTAATCGGCGAACAGCCGAACCCTTCCAAGCTTCTTCCCCCGGAGGATAGGATGAGTCGACATCGAGGTGCCAATCAGCCGAGACAATGTGTACTCTCGTCGGCTATCAGCCTGTTATCCCTAGCGTAACTTTTATTAATTGATCCCCGTCTATCCCATACTATAGCGAGGGGTCACTATGCCCTACTTACGTATCTGTGCGACTTTTAGGTCTTTCAGTTAAGCATGCTTACCGCCATTGAGCTCTGCGCAACCCTTCACTGGTTGATTGATCTCCATTCAATTTCTAGCTATACCTTTTTTAATTTCGAGTGTGTTTAAGGTTTTTTATTTTAGCCATAAAAACCTGAGTTCTTTAAGAATTAATAAGCCAGGCCGATTAATTATTACTTTTCCTCTCTCTAGCTACCGCTAAAGCTACGCATTGCTACGCACTACATATTACTTGGTATTGCTAAGCAGTAGTTGTAATTACTACTATTGCCTGCTACGCAACACCTGTAGTAGCTACGCAACAACAACAGCACGAGAAGATAGGTTATCTGTTCGTAATATTGTTTTTGGATAAAATATTTGGATGTACTTTGCTACTCTATTAAAGACGACCGCCCCAGTCAAACTGCCAATTAGTCAACTCTCCCTTTGGTTTTTAATTATAAGGTAAACATAGACCCAATCTTAATTATAAGGTTTCCACTCGACGCCGCGAAGCTAAGCAACGCGTGTCACGTCTATCGACATCCCTATTCACTATTAACTAAGATTGTTCTAGATCCATGTGATAACTAACTACAGTAAAGCTGCATAGGGTCTTCCCGTCCCCCTGGAGGCAACGCGCATCTGCACGCGTAATTCAATTTCACTGAGCAAGTTGTAGAGACAGTGAGGCCATCGTTACATTATTGATACCGGACCGCATTTAACGGCCAATTGATTTTGCTACCTTAGGATCCTCATAGTTAAGACCGCTATTAACCAGATTTTCGATTAGTCACAGTTCCCCATGACCGCTCTTATATTAATGGCATCGGGCAAATTTCACACAGTATACTATCATATTAATGATTGCACTGTGTTGTGTTTTTAGTAAACAGTCGGGGCCTCCGATTCTGTGCCACCGCCTTCGATCTTTTGCTAACCAGGCCTAGCTACGCAATATAGGTGTAGCAAAGCAACTCCTTGCTTGCGTTACTTACTTCGTTAGACAGGCCGCCCGCTTCGATCGATGCGGTCCCTCTTTTCGTCTAACTTATGAGGTTAACTTGCCGAGTTCCTTAACAACTTTTAGCTCTACGCCTTAGTATTCTCTACCTACGAACCTGTGTCGGTTTAGGGTACGGTAGTACGTCGATCTTCTAGCGAAGGCTTTAGCAAGAATTTAAGACGATCTTAGGCACACCTTCTGCTACTTGTGCATGTGCTTTAGCAGCAGAAATAAGGGTTAGCCGAAACTAAACCAGGCGTAAGCCTAAAGGCGTAAAAACTCTTGCGTAGCAATCTCACGGCTCTAGCGTAGCAGGTAATTGCGTAGCAGGAGCGAAGCATCGACCGAATATTAATTTCCTGGTCCTGTTTTTATTAACGGGACTTTCTATTCGATACTCATCAGCCAAAACTTTGGTTTTGGTCCTTAGAGGCCGCATTAACACAAAACGGATTAACCTTTCCAATTTGCAACCCTTTCGTATTCGGCGAGAAGTATTATAACTTCTTTTTACGTTACTCATGTCAGCATTCTCTCTTCAGTAACCTATCGAACAATGAAACACTGTTAAATAATCGGTTTGACTGAATGTTCTACTACCTAGATTAAGAATAATGCCCTAGCTTAGATTTCGTAGCGTACCAACACCTACTTGCGATTGTTGTTGCATATGCTACTACAACAGCTAGCCGCTGCGTACGCAAGACTTGCGTAGCAACACATGTTATTATTCTTAACCAACACGATATCGGTTGATTGTTTAAGACCCGTTAAATTTTCGGTGCTACTATCTAGACTGCTGATGCGTTGTTACATACGATCATTAAAAGTAGCGACTACCAGGCTCACTTCACAGCTGTATACGATATTGCTACATCCTTAATTTCACTTAACAATCATTTGGGACCTTGATCTGTGTTCTCGGCTGTTTCCGTCTTGACTACCCAACTTAGCATGAGTAGTCTGAATATCTACCATCAATTTATGTAATTCCGAGATTCGCTTCCATAGGTAAGATTTTCGAGGTCCCCGCAACCTAAACGCATTAAAGGAATGGTCCTTGCTTATTGAAAAAAGCTAGGCCCATACCGTAAACTTGTTGGGAATTGCCTTGCTGTACCTCCATAAATTTTGTGTAGACGTCATACTTAAATATGTTTCGGTAGAAAACCAGCTAGCACCAGGTCAGATTGGCATTTCACCGCTTACCAAAACTCATCGGAGAATTATGCAACATTCACCCGTTCGATCCATTATAATCTGGTCTTGGTAAGATCACCTGGCTTCGGGTCTAATAGAAGTAACTTATCCATCACTTTTGGGATTGCTTGCGTTACCTGCTACGCAGGAGCAAAGGCGTAACCAGCTGCTCCGAAAGGAAAAGCTGGCCTAATCCACCATCCCAATACAAGTCCAGTCGCTTTCGCTAAGGCTTTTAACCTTGCTACTCCTATTAACTTGCTGACCCATTATGCAAAAGGTACGCCGTCATTCATGATTCTTTTATGCTTTAAAGTAGAATTCCGACTGCTTATAGAGTTACTAATTCATGATCTATTTCACCGATTCATTAATCGAGAGTCAAGTCGCTGCTTTGCACCGGACGAGAGATCGCGATTAAATCACTTTTTTGTATACCACTCGCTTTTCATACTTTTCCTTTACAGTACTTTTTCACTATCGCTAAATTTATAATACTTAGCCTTAGAGGATGGTTCCCCTATATTCCGACAAGTTGTCTCTCATCGTACTTTATTGGAATGAAGTTATCGGAGAACGAATTATCCGTGGGCTTTTGTGCCCTTCACTTATTCTTTAGAATTCTATTCGAAATCTACAGGACTTATAGTCTTTGACCTTCTTTAGAACCAATATCGAGCGCCGCGTACTTAACCATTGGCTGTTGCTGTCATGCTTTGCTACGCAGAGCAGGTAACGCAAGCAATCCCAGTAGCAAGACTAACGTTCGATTTAGGCTAACTTCTCGTATCGAGCACCCGCTAGTGCCCATTGGGCCCTGCTGACGCTGGGCCAATGGCTTAGAGGCCTTTCGATTCGATTAGTTATTCAATTTCGAATTCGATAATAGGCTAGTCCGATTTCACTCACCATTACTTTCGGAGTCTCGGTTGATTTCCTTTCCTTTCCCTAATAAAATGTTTTACTTCAGGAAGTAATTAATTAAACAAGGTTTACCTTAGGATCGCTTATCGTTTTCATATTGGGAACGAATTATCCGGCCTGGCATAGCCTGCCCGCTATTCGTTCTTGAAGCTTTTGGTATTATACCTCCATTTCTATAAATTTGCAGTAGTTTTCCTTAATAACCCCTTTGAAATACTTTTTGTATATTTTTGATGTTATAACAATATTGTCATCGATACTTTTATTCGAGGTGATTTTTATTTTGCTATCTCAATTAAAAAAGTTATTTTTATTGAAACAAAATTTATTTAAGCCGCCTACCTAGCGCCGATAGATACCTTGAAGGGGTTGCGTAGCAAGAGCAGCAGCGCACCCGATCAGACGATCTGGGATATATATAGTAAGGGTGTGGCTACGCCCTCCACCCATTTTGTGTGGCCGGCGAAGCAGGACCCGGATTTCGATTTTGGACAAAGTTGAAAATTCGGGTGACGCGCGACGGTATTATTTTTCACTTTTGCTACCCGCCCCTTGCGTACGCAGCGTAGCAGCGTACGCAGCGTAGCAGCGTAGCTAGTGACAAGGAGGCGCGGTAGAGGGTTGTATTAATTTACCCCCTCTCCCCGGAGCCGTAGCGAGGCTTCGCGACATGACAGGAATGTCAAGTAGGCGGAAGGGTAAGGGGGGTTAAAGTCGAGAGTATTTTTTAGAGAATGACTTTCGAGCCATTGTCAGAATCTTCTCTTTGTGTGTAACCATTCTGTCGAGGTTTACAACGGGTGGCAAGTAGCGGTTACCTTGTAGTAACTTATGAGGATTGTACCTCACAGACACCTTGGCAGTCTTAACCGCTACGGTCATGTTAAGATTGTCTCGTGTAAATCTGTTAGGACACTCGACAGTATGATGGGTACCGGCTACGATCTGTTCTTGCTACGCACTTGCTCGAAGGTCAAGCTGTTTCTCGGTACCCCAGCGAATACTGACTTCGTGTATTCAGAACCGTCAGGTTTCTGAATCACTGCTACATACTTCTTAATACCGAGACACAGCAGTTTCTTCACTCTCCCACCGTTCAATTCGTCCTTCATCTTACCTAGTGCCTCTCCAACTTCGTAGTCTTTAAGGGGTTCTTTAGAAAGAATTGAATCAGTATCGGAGTAAACTACAATTCCTCTCATCTTATAAGGGACTAGATTCATCTGGCCCTTAGCGGTTATGGCCGCCGCGATGGCTAAATTACCAGGGATGTTAATAGTAGGAGATTTAAGCTCTTGATCAACACTCATCCCTAGGTTTTTAGCCAGAGTACCCATGTTAGAGTAAACCAGAGCCATTGTAATGTCCTGGTTTAACTCGATAACTGTCTTTGTAACGGTTGATAGCAGATGCCCAACAACGTCCTCTGACTTCCAGAATTGGACTTGACATCTCTCCACTTTTCTACCAAACACCCCTTGCTACGCAAGCGTAGCTACAAGGTGTTCAAGTGTAACTTAGAGATCCCTTTCAATGCTGCATCCTTAGTTGTAGACTTCGTATGATAGAAGTCTTGGATGTAGCTATTGAATGGGGATCCGGCTCTAAACTGTAAACCTCTAAGGGGTGTTATGGTATAACCCAGAGATTCTGCTAACTTTACATGTTCACTAAAGTATGTCCCCAGCCAAGTCCCAGTCGGATAGATCGTCTTCCCTTCATGTTTACATGGTAGGATAGGTGTTTGGAAATCTAGTGGACACTCAACTTTACACTCAACGTAACCGTAGAACGATTTCCAATCTTTAATCGGTCCGATCTTACCGACTGGTAGTATCGGTAACCGGTCCTGTACCATCATAGCAGGATACATACTGTTCACATCGTAATGGTACAGGTTTTCACTTCTCAGTTCGTAGTATTCTGTAGCGCCTCCAAAGTACGCTGGTGAAACAAACTCTCTCTGCTCCTGTGTTAAAACTGGTATAGGAGCCTTCAGGTATTTAGCTCGATAAATCTTAAAGCTCATGGCTGTGGCTGAGTGACATTCAGTAATGTCAATCAGATTATCCACCAGGTAGATTGCTTGCAATCGTTCCATTGCAGCTTTAAGATTTAGCACGTCGTAGCAGGCGTAATCGATTAGTCTAGCTAATTCATCTCTATTAGTGTTGTCTAGAATATCTAATCGATTCCACTCTGATTTGTACGTTGTAGACTTCCCGGCCGCGAAGCAGGTCCTAGAGCCATCTTACCCAGTTGTTGCTACGCAACTGAGACATAGGGAACAGTCTACAACTATCCCTGAAGGTCACGTTGTTATACTTTATTTCTAAATAAGAGTAAGAGTCATCGATCATAACGCTAACCTGCTCGTTAAGCTGGTTAACAATTTTACCTGATTTGTCCTTAACATCGATGAACGCTAAGGTATTCCCGATTGCTTTCATTATGAAAGCTCCATCGAACTTTCCCAGATTGTGTACAAATACTGTGGGTAGCGAAGCAACAGTCTTCGTTCCTTGTTCAAGCTCAGGAACACTTTAACGAACATCTTCTGTATCTCTAGTTCCAGAGTCTCAAGATCATAATCACTCTTAAAGGGTCTGCTTCGCAGGGAACACTTCTACATTTCGGGTTCTATTTTTATTGCTCTGATTTGGAGCAACATTTTTAAGAAGTGTTACGATGATTGGGTATTGGTCACCTTCAAATTCGGCAGTTTCAATATCGAGTGTCCAAATCAATCCTGGCGTGTGATACTTTGCTAAGTATTCTTCGTTACCCAGAGTGTTAAAGGCGTCACCTAAGTCATCTCGGGTGTCTTTATCCAATCTATTTCTGTAGAGGATATTGTACCTCCCTTCCAATCTTTAAGATCAGGGATGAAATTCCGCAACAACACTTTCCCAAAGCTCTCTAGATTCTTCAGAGATGTTAAAATCGTCACATACGTATCGGTCATTCCAGAGGTATCCGAGTCCTGCCCGAGTTTCACATGCTCCGCAACTGAAGAAGTCCACCAGCTTCGCAGGTACTCTCTAAGATGTTTCACATCTTCTAACAGGTCCGTAAACTCCAGATAGTCTAAAAGGTCAAGTATCAAGGGCCAGTCAACATGTTTTACCTGTGTTGAGTAGGATCTCTTCAAGCTATCCTTTGTTTTTAACCCTGATGAAGGTTTATAAATGTGTTCTATAGTACCTACGTTGTCCACAACAGTTCTAGCTATCTTTTTGTTTCTCCATGAAGAACCATCCCACACAGTGTAGGTAATGTATTCAACGTAATCCGTTGAATAACCATCAGCTGTGTACAAGGTTTCAAGATTGTCCAACACGGTTTCTAAGTATGAAACCGGTGTTGACTCTTTAGTTAACAAGGTATTAGGGTGCAAGGTAAAGGTTTGACCATCGTAGGTTTTAACAGTAGCGATGACGATCTTATCTGTGTATTCAGCGAAATGTTTGTGTGGCTACGCCCTCCACATTTCGGTCGCTGATTTGAATATCAACTCATAAAGATCGTCCTCACCTCTGTTAAAGAATGTGAACACTCTTTTTCGTTTGTTAATTTGTAGTGTTAACAAGTCTGAAGGTTCAAGTAAATCCCAGAATCTGTGTAAAAAGATTTGGTAGTTTAAATAATCCAGTTCTGCTGTCCCGTCAAAAAGTCTCATATTATCTTGCGCATAAGATTGTCCAATTGTAATCAATTTGGTAATTGTAACAAGGTTTGGTGTGTTATTGTGAATGTTTTGGGTCTTTAAATAATAGTATCTATGGAAGATACTTGTAAATGCTATTATAAGTTTTACTTTTTGTAAGTGCATGGTAATTGTTATAAAGCTTTGTAGAACAGTTCATAAATGTATGTAATACTACATAAGACCCTTGCTAAGCCAGATTAGCTAGACATAGAGGGTATGTTGACGATTACCAGATTTGTGGTCTAGATCGTCTGTTTAAGGGCGTTGCTACGCAAGTGTATCTTAGATACAAGTAATAATTCTGTGCAGGTTACGCTTTGAGGGCTGCCTGGATATAAAATAAATGATGGTCCATTTAAACTAGTCCCAGTTTATAACTATTTATTTAGCTTCTTCATGATTTGCCCCTACAAGATGTATTTGCTACGGGATATATAGAGCGGTTTTTACCACTTCCAAGTCTACAACACCCTGCTTTGCATTGCTTTGGTTGGCATTGCCGTGCCCGGCTCGGCAGAGCAGAGTAGTAGCTGTTGTTGTAATTACTAACGCAACCCTACAACAGAGTAGTTGGCTATTGCGTAGCAGCTACAACAGAGCATAACCAATGCAAGCCGGCGAGTCGTTAAAAGAGATAATAAATATTGCTTTAAGCATATAAAATATGACTCCGCTCGTGGTTTAGCAAGAACCAAGTGTAGTTGGCTATTGCGTAGCAGCTACAACAGGAGTTTAATCTTCAGTAAGAATTTAATTTTGGTTCTGATTGAACGTTTTTCAGTAGTTTTAAGACATGCGAATCGTTGTTCTAAATTTTACTAGAGGCCTGCAGCTGTAGGTGTAGGTTTGCTACTCCTGCACCCGGCCACTCTAGAAATAATAGAATAAGGTGTAAAGGTGAGTATAGTAAATTAGATACCTTATAGTCTCCTTAATTCGGAGATAATTTCACTCTAGCTACAGCTTCCGCTAAAGTAGCGGGGCTTAGGTTCGGGCAGGCTATGCCAGGCCGGATAAAGTGAAACCGAACTTAGCTCGTTCGGGGGTTGGGTTCTTAGGGACTTGCTACTTTTGCATAAAAAAGAAGCTAGGCACTACGAAGTTGCCCACAAAAGGAATGTTTCTGCTATAAGATTCGATTTACTTTGTTTAATGGTAGTTGGTAGGGTAAAGGCCTACCAAGCCTACGATCAAAAGCCATGTTTGATAGAACAGATGGCCACATTGGGAGTGAAATGCCCCAAGTAGTGTAAACTACCAGCAGTCAAGAATATTAGTCAATGCTCGCAAGAGTGAACTAGCTAACTGAAATCACATGAGTCATGTTAATTGGTGAATGTGATAACGTAAGGGAAAAAAATGATGTTACCTTACTATTAGTGTTGTCCAAAACTGGTGCCAGAAGACTCGGTAAGGCCAGAGACGCAAACGTTAGTCGTCCTAATCAGGCGTAAAGGGTGTGTAGGCGGCTTTAAAAATTTACTCTTTAATAAGCTCTCGTTCTTCTCGAACGTTTTTAGGGTTAGCCTAGGCTTAGGTTTGGGTTAGCCGGATAACGAACGAGTCAACGAGTAAGGAGAAATGAATTAAAGCTAGAATCAAATTGGGGATAAACCGAATAATACTTAGAGTAGGGATGATATCCGTAGATACTAAGGGGAATACTAAGGGTGAAAGCTTTTTATCTACTATTGATTGACGCTGAGAAACGAAGGTGAGAATAGGAAATAGGATTAGATACCCAGATACCTCTCACTGTCAACGATGAATGGTGGTTGTTAGTTTTAATAAAAACTGGTAACGATGTTAACACGATAACCATTCCGCCTTGCGAGTACGGTTGCAAAACTGAAACCAAAAAAATTAGTCGGTCTCGAAGCAAACGAAGTGAAGCATGTTATTTAATACGAAAATACGCGTAAAACCTTACCAGTTCTTGCATAGCCATTCTGACTTAATCTAATTAAGTGATTTCTTTCTTTCGCGTACGCGGTGGCTCGGCTTTCAATGGGTTGGATGCTGCGTACCAAGTGCGTACCAAGAAGGGAAATAACAGAATGAGTAGTATCTAAACTTAAATTAGATATTCGTTTACAGGTGTTGCATGGCTGTCGTCAGTCCGTGCTGTGAGAAGTGAGGTTAACTCCACTAACGGACGCAATCCCTGTTGTTAATTTAGACTTAACAATTAATGAATTTTAAATATTTTCATTTGGGGCTAAGACAAGCCGTTATGGCCCTCATGAACTGGGCTATAGACGTGCCACAAAAACTTTTACAAAGTGACGCAAAGACCAGACCCCCTAGCTAGCTCTTAGCTACGCAAGAATAGGGTTCGAAGGAATAGCTAATCATTAAAGAAAGTTAACACATTAATTTTATGGACGGATTGTCGCCTGCAATTCGGCGACATGAAGAAGGAATTTCGAGTAATCGTTGATCACTAGCGCAACGGTGAAGATAGCATTCGTGATGAACTAACTGTCTGTCGCTGGGAAGAAGCTTAACTTGGGGGAAACTGAAAAAAGATTATCCCTTTAACAAGGGAATACAATCCGATACTAGGTAATCGTATTCCGATTAAACTTTAAGTTTAATTCGATTGTAGTTTGTATTTTCTAGTTACTAGGCTTTAAATATAAAACACCTTTGTTAAGCTAATTAGTATCAGTTAACCCATTTAAGTAACATCTCAAAAGTCATAGCAAGGTAACCGTTCGGGAACGAGCGGTTGGAAAATAAATTATATGAATTTAACCCCCCTGCCTTGCGTTGTTATGCATTGGTTATGCGGAGCAAAGGCATTGCTACGCAGAGCAAAGCACAGCAAACCATTGCTTATGCTACGCAAACCATTGCTTATGCTACGCAAAGCATTGCCTGGGTCGCAAGTCGTGGTAACGCAACCAACACCACTAGTAGTAATTACAACAATACGCGGCTGGCCTTGGTTTTGGCTTCGCCTACTACTGCTTACCAAGTGCGTACCAAGCAATAGTAGTAATTACAACAAGGCCTGTCTTGCGTAGTAGGGTCGCAATACCAAGTCTTAAACCAAGAAAAACCCGCTGCCTAGCTTCTTCATCGGGTCGCTAACAGAGTAGACAAACCAAGTACCAAACGCAAAATCAAAGGGGTTAGCTGAGTGGTTTAGCAGTAAATTTACACTTTACGGACAGAGTTTCGATTACTCTACTCCTTAACGATGGGCCAGGATTCCTGGTTGTAGCTACGCAAGTACCAGCCAATGGAAGCAACACGAGTATGCCGAAATGGTAGCCGGGTGAGTCTTAGGAACTCATAATTTTGTTTTAATTGTAAGAGTTCAAGTCTCTTTACTCGTATCCTCCTAGCTTGTGCGTACCAAGTGCGTAACAAGTGCCTGCGAAGCTGCCAAGTGCCGGTAGCGTAGCAACAGGCAATAGCTTCCATTGGTCTTTAGCGGTCCCTACCAATACTAGCGAAGCAAATCGCGGATGTGCCAATGGGCTGTTGTTTTGCTACAAACCCAGCCGGGCGGTAGCGTAGCAACACCCACCCTAACCAAGAAGGGTGGGTGGTAGCGTACCAACCAGCACCTACTTGGTTTCTGCGTACCAAGAGCTAGGGAGCATGTGGTGCATTGGTACGCACTCCAAGGGAGTTGGTTTGCTACGCATGCTCCGCAACCAAAGGGGCAGCTACAACCGCAATCCTTAAAAGAGGTAAGATTAGTTTAATTGGTAAAATGACGTCTTGTGGCGACGATGTACAGAGTTCAAATCTCTGATCTTACCCCGTTATTCTAGCCACCGCCTCGGGTGCTGGCAAAGCCTGCCCGGTGCTGGTACGCAATACCAAGTACCAGTCAGTAGTAGTAGATCTAGCGTACGCAAAACAACAACAACCGCTAGCTTGTGGTGTGGGTATGGTGCAAAGCCGGCTGGGGTTGTAGCAAACCAACAGCAAACCACTCCTGCTCCGCAAGTAGCGGCAAACCAAGTAGCAGCAGCTCTCTTTAGCGGTCTTGGTACGCACTTGGTATTGCGACCCTACTACGCAACTGCTGGTGTTGGGTGGTACGCTTGCTTCCATTGGGTGGTAGCAGAGCAAAAGCTACAAACCAAGTAGCGAACCAAGGAACTTGCGAACCTAGGCCGGGGTAGCAATACCAAAACTAAGTAGACGCAACGCGTTGCTAGTGCTTGTTTTGCTAGCTAGATCTTGCTACGCACTAGCAGTTGGTTGTTTTGCGTAGCTAGAGCTACTAGCAATGCATTGCGTTGGTTTTTATGGAAATTATATCGTAACTGTTAAAAAACATACCTCTCTATCTTTGCTGCTACGCAAGCCATTAATATATTTTCTTGCTTCGCTCGCTACGCCTACTTCTAAGCCCAGCTGTAGATTGCAGAGCAAAGGAGCTAGGCGAGGCAATAATAAATGATCCGCGTACTTGCGGAGCAGGACACATGCTAAATTTCTTTTTTCTAGCTACAGCTCCCGCTACGCGCTTGCTAGTGCTTCCATTGGGTGGTACGCAGAGCATAAGCTAGTATACTAACGCAAGCAAACCAACCCACGCCGGCCGCCGATAAAAGAGAAACTAATCGAGTTCTTAATAATTTATTAAGGATACTTCAAATTAATAAGTTCTTAATAACTTTGTGGCTTGGTTTAAGACTTGTTACGCACTTGGTACACACTAGCTTATGCTGTGGTTATGGTGTGGTTTGCTCCTGTTGCTTTGCAACAACTGTTACTTGGTACGCAGAGCAGCCCAAACCACTCCTGCTCCGCAAGTAGCGGCAAACCAACGCGTTGCGTAGCTGCGTAGCTGCGTAGCTGCGTAGCTGCGTAGCTGCGTAGCTGCGTAGCAAGAGCAAGAGCAGAGGCTAGTCTTAGCTTCGCAATACCTACTTCGTTGTTAGGGTTACTTCTTATCAAGGGAAGCCAGTTGGTTTGTAGCGAACCAACAGGAGCAAACCCAAGACCCGAGCGGTCTTGGCTCGCTAGGCCCTGTCTTGCTAACCAAGTAACGCACCCAAGATAATTATTAGTTATCTCTAAATCGATCGAATTCTGGGCAGCGCTAGGGAATGCTAATTGTTGTCTAGCTTCGCTCTTCCCTTGTTGTTGCATGCTACGCAACCAATGGTTGGTAAGCACAGCACTGCTCGTGGTTTAGCACCCAAGAGTAGCGAAGCAAGACGCAAGTACCACCAGTTGGTACGCTACAATTGTAGCAGAGCAACTACTACGCTTGGGAGCAGCTTCTTGCGTAGCAAAGCACCGACTTGCGTAGCTAATCAGTTGGTACGCTAGCTTATGCATTGCTAACCAGCCAATGGAAGCAAGTAGCGGTTGCGTAGCAGCTACTAAACCAAGCCCTAAACTATCTTGGCTGGTGTTGGTAAGCAGCACCACGCACGACTTAGAGAATAGGTATTTATCACTCAAATATTAAATAGTATCCTTTAGTATTAAACAAATATAATAAGAAACGAATGTATATCTGAATTTATATTTGGAATGATAAATAGTTATATTACCGGATTGCGGAGCAAAGGCAGGGCCAGCAGCTGTTGTATGTACTACAGGTTCGCTAAACCCCCATTGGCTCCTTCTCTTGGGTGCTAAAGCACGAGCACTTGCCTGTTGCTACGCTACCGGCACTTGCTACGCATCGCTTCTACACAACCGCCTTAATCTTAATATAACCACCAAATTTATATAAACTATTTTTTTAATGTAAACTAATGAAAGAAACCCTAAAACAAACTAACAAATTATTACCTTTATTTAGTGGTAACGCCCTACCTGAAGACCAAATAACTAATTCTATTGAATCTTTAAGTTTAAATCAAATATTAGAATTATACTTAAAAGGAATGAGTTTATACAATAGTAATTTAAATAATTACTTAGGGCAAGGCCAAACACATAATAGACTAGATTTAATTTTACAATTAAGTCCGGAATCTACAAAATCACATGAATTAAATGTTCGAATCGCTAATTTCGATTACACATTAAGAAGAATTTTACCAATATTACAAGTTAAGGTATCTGCTGCCTTATTATTTAATGTAAAACTTTTCTGTTCTAATCGATTATTAAAACCTGAAGCTAAAATAAGATTCCTAAATAGATTAGCTGGTGTAGCTCTGCAACAAACGCAAGAAATTAATGCGGCTTCGCCAGATCTTGGTATTGCTACGCATAATCAAGAAAGTCAAATCGATAATCGACTAAATGATATAATACGACTTGCGGAGCAGGGAACTGAAATAATTAATGAATTAGAATATCAAATAACTCTTAAAAAAAATATAATAACAAGAATTAAAAAGAGTAGAATAACTAATTCGATTAATTCTTTATTACCAATGGAAACTGTAAATACTAATTTAGAAACAAGTCCTTTAGTTTCTTCAACTCCTAATTTAGCTACAGCTTCCGCTAAAGTAGCACCAGCGCTAATTGAAAATCAGGAACAAAAATTATTAATCGCGAGAATATTTAAATCAATAACTCGATCAAATGAAATAAAAATTAAGAATACAATAAATTCTATCGCTACGCAGCAGCAGCAGCAAGTATCTAATACTAATCCTATTTCTATTATTTATAATCAAGTAAATAATAAACCTATAATTAATAATTATATTAAAGGCGTTGCCACTCTAAGTAATAACACACTAGCCTCATTATCATTACCTAATTCGTTAGGCTTAAGAAGAAATGGTATTTTTATTAATTATCATAATATTATTGGTTATAGTTTTAATAATTTAAATACGAAATTAATTAAAAATATTTCGAGTTTATTAGTGGCTACATTTAAATCTATGTATTGTTTAATTAGTAAACCAGTATTCGTTATTACTCCTGATAAAATTATTATTCAATTATTCTATTACTTATTTATACCTAATATATTAAAAATAAAAAGATTCCATAGATATGGTTATAGAAGAAGAAATAATTTAAATTGGATAAAAAGAAGAAGAAATATTACTAAACTATACAGAAAATTAAGAAAAATTAAAGTTAATGTTAGAATTAAATTAAGAAAATTATCTAATTCGACATTAATTAAAGTATATCCTGATAGATTTAAAAAATTATGTGAAATATTAAGTAATTTACTACAAAAACCTGTAGAATTAGATTTAATAAGATTACATTATCCTTATAATGATAGCACTATCTTAGTTAATTTACTAGGAATTATGATTAATCGAATTAAACTAAGAATTATTATTAGAAGATTATTTGAAAAAGCAGTTCTTAAAAACTTAAATAGAGTTAATAAGTCAGTTTCTGGTTACGCTACAAATATAATTCCTGCATTCTTATCTGGTATAAATATTAAAGTAGCTGGACGATTATTAACACATAAAGTTGTACCAAGACAAACAGTAAAAATAACAAAAAGAGGTGCTTCAGCTAAAGGTAAAATTAATTTCTCAGATGTAGCACGATTCACTAATAAAAACAAAAGAGGTGCATTTAGTATAACAATTACATCTGGACAAAATTACTTCTAAATCGGCTTGGCTAGGAATAGGAAATGCAGCGTTTGCTAACCAGCAGCTGAATCCACCAACCGCCGCAACGATGCGAAGCCGAGCTGCAGCTACGCGATTGCTGCAGCAGCTCTTAACCGCAACTACCTATGAGTAGCCAAGAGCCTACGGCTTAGCCGAGCGCATCGATTTAACCCCCCGCCTGGTTGCTAAAGCGGTGGTAGTTCTAGCTAGCAAAACAACCAGAGCAACACTAGCTTATGCATTGCTGGTGTAGATCTAGCGTACGCAAACCAAACCACACCAAACCAAGTAGTTGTTGCGTAGCTACTACTAAGCCGGGTGGTTTCTAGCTGTTGATGACGCTATCGCAAGTAGTAATTACTACTGCTACGCAAAGCAAAGAAACAATCTGGCCTGCCCAGCCGGTGTAGCCCCTACTTCGTTGCTGGAACTTGCGTCACTTGCGTTCCTTGCTATTGCGAAGCTAGTCTTGCTTCGCTACTAACAAGTCTTGTAGTTGTTGTTGTAACAATTGTAACTACTACTAATACTACTGCTGGTGCATAGCTTATGCTACGCAAACCACAACAAACCAACACTAGGCCTGGTTCTTGGTTACCAGCGCATTGGTAGCCGGGCCTAGCTCATGCTTTAAACCAAGTAGCTGGTAAGCGGAAGAAGGGACCGTTAATGTTCGTACGGTTCAGTTCTCGCTTAGCTTAGCATCCGGGCGGTAGCGTCGCAAGACTAATATAAAAGAGGCTAAGAAATGATTTTTATTTCAATTTTAACATTAATAGTGGCAAAAGCCCTACCATCCTTTAATTCTAATTTATCTCCTATTTATTTTACAAGAATATCAGCTATAATATTTTTATATGCCGGTGCATTATCATTTAATGCTCTTTATATTCAGTCAATTGGATCAGGTATAGGTATATATAGCGGATTATTCCACGTTACACAAATCTCAGCATTAATAGAAACCTTTTTATTAATAATAGGATCCTTAATCTTAATAGCTTGGCCTTTAATACAGAAAAATTATAAAACTTATATAAATTATTGTACAGATTATTCTCTAATAGTCTTATTTAGTACTTTAGGTGCTACATTATTAATTTCTAGTTCAGATTTAGTATCTATGTATTTAAGTATAGAATTACAATCTTTTGGTTTATATGTATTATCAACCTTATATAGAGATTCAGAATCATCTACTTCAGCAGGATTAAAATACTTCTTATTAGGTGGTCTATCTTCTTGTTTAATTCTTTTAGGAGCAGGTTTAATATATGCATTTACAGGATTAACTAACTTTGAATCAATATATAGTTTAATTTCTGTATCAGAAGTAAATTATATTATACAAGGATTAAGTTTAGGATTAGTTATCATAATAGTAGGATTCTTATTTAAAATTGCTGCTGCACCTTTACATAATTGGTCTCCTGATGTATATGATGACACACCAACTATAGTAACAATTTGGTTAACAATAATGCCTAAAATCTCTATTTTAATTCTATTATTAGAATTAATTACACAAATTGGATTTATAGGTGGATTAACTTCTTTAACTATTTCTAGTTCTGGTTATGTAGAATTATTTGGATTAGCCGCTAATATAAATTTAGACTTAAGTAACCTAAGTTATATATCAGCTTTAAATATTATAGGCACAGATAATTCCATAAATTTATTAAAAAACTTATTATTGATAAGTTCAATATTATCTTTAATAATAGGAACAGTAGTAGGATTAGCTCAAACTAAAATAAAAAGATTGTTAGCTTATAGTACAATATCTCATATTGGATTTATATTATTAGCCTTAGCTATAAATACTGAACAATCAATAGATTCACTAATATTCTATATTATTCAATATTCTATTACTAATTTAAATATTTTCTTAATTATTATTGCTTTAAGCTATGTAATTAATAATCAGAAAATTAAAGATTTGAATATTAAAGATATTAGATTTATTGCAGAACTTAAAGGACAATTCTTCTCAAATCCTATATTAAGTTTAAGTTTAGCTATTTGTCTATTCTCTATGGCTGGAATTCCTCCTTTAATAGGATTCTTTAGTAAACAATTTGTTCTATATTCAGCAGTACAAAGTGGATATAACTTTATCGCTTTAGTAGCTATACTAGTAAGTGTAGTAAGTGCTTCTTATTATTTAAAAATTGTAAAAGTTCTTTATACAGAAAATACAGTAGAAGAAACTACAAACACAGAAGCTTTACCTTCCGTACAAGAAGGCGTAGCGTCGTCCGCCACTATTTTAACAAATTTCCATAGTTTCTTAATTTCTACTTTAACATTAAGTATATTATTTTTTATTTTAAAACCTTCTTTAATCTTAAATAGTACACAATTACTATCTTTATCTTTATTTAATTTCTAAATGACAAATCTATTTTTCTTAATTATTTTTGTTCCTGTATTAGCTTTTGTACTGTTAGGGTTAAATGTATTATTAGCTGTACATAGACCTGATGAAGCTAAAGTATCCGCTTATGAATGTGGATTCAGTCCAGTATATGGACAAACAAGATCAACTTTCCAAATTCATTTCTACATTGTAGCTATGTTATTCTTAGTATTTGATCTTGAAATTTTATTATTATTCCCTGTTGCAGTAACTCTATACCAAGTATCTATCTTTGGATTCTCTATTGCAATAATCTTCTTTATAATATTAACTATAGGATTTGTATTAGAAATTGGTTCTGGTGCTATTGCTTTAACTAATTTTGATAAAACAAATTAATTTATCCCCCCCGTTTGTGATAAAAGAGATAACACATTTAGCTCAATTGGTAGAGCAAGTATCTTATCTTATTTATGTATCTTTAAAATTATAATATTTATGAAAACTAATAAAAGTAGATAAAAGTAATTATTGCGATGTTTAAATATCATTTATGATATACATTGGTTGAGGATGGAATACCCCGCAACCCCAATAATAGAAATTATCCCTTGTATGAAAACATAAAATTTGGCATGAACAAAATTCCTTTTCAAATATTTTATAGCAGTAAGTTACCCTTAACCTTTATTCCTGAAGAATATGGAGAAGTATTTCTTTCTATAGGTAATACAAAAGTTATAAAAAGAGATAAAAGCTCGATATTTGTTATTGAAAATGTGGGAGATTCAATGAATCATGTAAAGTATTATATTAACTTAGAATTAAAACACGAATGGGTTGATACTAAGATTAATGATATTACATTTACTAGAGAAATTGGAAGTTCTGAATATACAGTAATTGATAATAAAATAGTATCACTTAGAAGAATGGTTAAGTAACATACATTAGTATGAAATAATATGATTTATCCTTTAACACGAGTGTCATTAATGACAATTAGATTGGCCATTAGAACATGGCCTTTATTAAATAAAAATTTCCCTAGAGTTAGTTCATCTTTATTGCCATTGGTTCTTAAAACTTTTTGGAATTTAAGTATGGCCGTAAGAAGTGTAATGCGAACGTATGGTCTTATCGAAGTTATAAAATCAATTTTTGCATTAAGAAGATTCTTTTTAAGTGGATATAATAAAGTGTCTCAATTAATAATGCATAATAAACATATTAATCACGAACTTCTTGGTGTGTTGGCAAGCGCCGTAGCCTTGAGTGGAGAACAAATATCCAAAATTGGATTCGCTCTTGGAAAATTATGTCTATTTTTATTTTATTTCATCTTCCAGCGATGTCTATTCCATTATTTAGGCTTATCTTTATCCCATTTAAATTAATTGGCTGTGCAATCATGATGTATTTAGGTATGACTATTACCGATATATTTGATAATAGCATCTATGATCCTCTACGGAGAGTGATAACATGGATAGTTGGTATTATATCTAAAATATTTGGTTTTGAAATTGTGGATTTAGTAAAATATGTTAGTGCTCCGCAACACATATTAAATGGAAACGATTGGGAATAGTGGATCAATTTAATGTATCTGAATCTATTAAGCATTCTCATATACAATTGAAAAGGGATTTAGACCGTTATAGATATTCCGTACATATTGAGCCTTATTATGGATGGAATGACTATATTTACTATTCATCAATTGTTGTTGGATCATTTACTATATTCACATTTGTAGGTGGTATATGGTTCCCTGATTATTTATTTTCTCTGCCTATTCTCGGAAATCTTACACAAATCTACTTTAATTTCTTATCAACTAAGTTAGCCAGTTTAGCTGTCCTCTACAATTCCATTAATTTCTCTGGAATATTTACACATTTTGATAATTCTAATGTTCCTCAACCTCCATTGCCTCCTCAAAATGGAGATGAAGAAAGTGATAATGAAAGTGATGTCGGTGATAATGGTTTAGAAGGACACGCTCCTGATTATGATGATGAAAATTATGATATTCCTGGAGGTCCTGCACCTGAGTATAATCCAAATCTAAATGATGGTGAAGGTATAGTTCTAATGGGTGCTCCAGTAGGAGTACCTCAGTGGATTGTTGATGAAGCTATGCTTGGACTTTAGCTACTTGTATGTAGAACTATAAATTATTATGATAATGTTTATTTTGGGATTGCTAATTGGCATTCAAATTCCTAGTCGGTTATGGATCTCCTTCTGGTTTGATAATGGTTCAAACCACATCGTCGATCTTATTGCTTTATTACGGCTAATACTAATCTTACTATTGATAGTAGTTTGGCTATTTAGTTTTATAGAATAATAGGTATTGTCGATTTAAACCCCTGTGGTATGTTATACCTGGATGTCAAAAAACAAGTTTTGTGTGGTTTTGAAAAATCACCTCTTTGAGAGTATTTTCCCTTGGATAAAAGGTTCTACGAATTGCGGGATTTTAAACTCGGGTTACAACAAATTGTAAAGGTTTTATCCACATATGCAATATTTGACTCATTGAGTGAGACTTAACGGGAATTTTAATATTTTGAAATTTACGAATTTAGTGTGGTTTACACTTTTATAATATTTTTGAGATATCTCTATTACACATTCCAAAAACCATTTCGGAGGCTGCCGCTACGCGCTTCGTATTTTATAATAATTAAAATATTTTATAAGCAGAATATATTTTATAATAATTCAAATATTTTATAATAATTTAAAACAACACAAAATAATATAACTTATGTGTTTTATCTACGCAAGTAGCAGCATCTACTTGGTGGTGGTTACCAATAGCTTGGTTCCTGGGACGCAATACCAACTCCTAGCGGTTGCGAAGCTACAACCCAGGCAAAGGAAGCAGTAGCGGGTTACCTGGCGGGTGTCTTGCTTATGCATTGCTACTTCTGTTGCTAGCGTACCAACCACCACATAAAGAGTAGTAACACCCGCATGGCGAGTAACAACAAACCAAGTAGCACCACCTACTTCGTTAGGCTCGCTACTTAAAGCCAGAGTAGCTGGTGCTACTTGCTCCCGCTCGTGGTTTAGCAACCTCGACATCCGATCGGGCCTCAAGATGCCAGCCCTGGTTATCTTTCTTGGGAATGCTACTTGTTGGTAAGCTACTAACCCAACCGCTTGGTTCTCTTGCGTAGCTAGTGCCACCAGCCATTGAAGTAGCAGTTGTAGTTGTAGTTGTAGTTGTAGTTGCGTACCAGTTGCTGGTGCAGCCAATGGCCCATTGAAGCAAGTAGCGGGGGGGGGTTTAATTGTGAATTAATAATTAACTCTCTTGGGTGCGTTAGCGGCTACGCCAGAGCAAGTGCTTTAGCAAAGGCTGCAGCGTAGCGGTCGCTAGCGGTTCTGGTGTTGCTCGTGCTTTAGCAAACCAAACCCAAGTACTTCTGCTACGCACAAGGGAACAATTTAATACGAATTAAGCTGTGTTTTTAGTGTTAAAACTATTAGGAGCTAATACGAATAATAATGAAGCAAAAAATATAATAGCTAATCTTATTTCAGTAAACATAGAAGTATCTATTAATACTGGGGCAAAGATTAAGAATAATAAAGAAAGTAAAGCAATAGTAATATAAAGTGAGTAAGTAGTAATTACACCAGTATCTAATTTAGCGATATTAATTCCAGTATTAGTGAAAGCATTAGCTAAACCATAAGGTCCTAATAATTCTATAGCTCCTCTATCTATTTCTTTAGATATTGTATATCCTAATTGTAACCCAGCAGAAACTAAGTAATGATTATAAATTACATCAAAATAATATTTTCCATTTAAGAAAGCATAAACTTTTCTACCTAAAGCAAAATCAGTTAAGTTAATAATAAATTCAGGAGTTTTATGATACATGAATAAAGCTGTAGTTGCCCCTGTTAAACTTAAAATTGCTGGTAATAATTTAACAATTGGATTAATTGAGAATTCAGCTTCAATAATAGAAATATTATTAGGATGGATAAATAAAGAATTACCGAAGAAATCTGAACCAATACCTACAAAAAGGTCAGAGAACACATATCCAAAGAATATACTGAATAAAGCTAATACGAATAAAGGAATTATTACGAAAATATTAGATTCATGAGTATTTAAATAAGAATGTTTTGGACCATTAGGTGTAGTTAAGAATACTAAACTAATTAATCTAAAACTATAGAAAGCTGTTATTCCTGCTGTTATAGATCCTAATAAGAAAGCATACATACCTGTAAAGCTATATTGTCCATAAGCTAATTCTAAAATTAAGTCTTTACTATAGAACCCAGTTAAGAAAGGAGTAGCTAATAAACTAAGTGATCCCACTAACATAACTGAATATATAAATGGTAAGAATTTAATTAATCCACCCATTCTTCTAACATCTTGTTGATCTACAAAAGAATGAATTACAGCACCAGCACCTAAGAATAATAAGGCTTTGAAGAAAGCATGATTTACAGTATGCATTAAAGCTACATTATATTGACTAAGTCCTATAGCCATCATCATATATCCTAATTGAGATATAGTACTAAATGCAATTATTCTTTTTAAATCATTTTGTAATAGACCACAAGTTGCAGCAAAGAATGCTGTGGTTGATCCTATTAAAGTTATTACTAATAATGCTGTTGAACTAAATTCTAATATAGGTGAACTTCTTAATAATAAGTAAATTCCAGCTGTAACTAGTGTAGCAGCATGAAGTAAAGCAGATACAGGTGTAGGAGCTTCCATACTTCCAGGTAACCAAGAGTGTAGAGGAATATTAGCACTTTTTGCTAAAGCACCCCCTAATAAGAATAAAGCTATTAAAGTAATAGCTGTTTCATTCATATAAGGTACTAGTGAAAATACAGTTGCATAATTTAAAGATCCAAATAATGCAAAAATAGCAAAGAATCCTATACTCATTAACATATCACCTCCTCTATTCATAGTGAAGGCTAACATAGCTGCTTTATTTGCTTGTATTCTTGTAAAATAGAAATTAATTAATAGATAAGATACTACTCCAATAGCTTCCCAACCTACAAACATTACAAAATAATTACCACCACAGATTAATACTAACATTCCTGCAGTAAAGGCTGATAAATAAGAAAAGAATCTTTGATTATGAGGATCTGAAGATAAGTAGTCTATACTATATATATGAATTAAAGAAGAGCAATATAATACAGCTAATCCTAATGATACTGTTAATTGATCATAATAGAAAGACCATGTTATAGACATTAATTCAGAATCTAACCAACTTCCTAAATTAATTTGAACTGGTGATCCACATATTCCTACTTCATAGAAAGCAAAGGTCATTAATACAGAAGATAAAATTAAGCAGGTACAAGTAATAAAATGAGCTCCAGTTATACCCACTTTTCTACCTAAGAATCCTGCAACTAGAGACCCTAATAATGGTAAAATAATAATTGATAAATACATTATGTTCTTAATGATATAGTTCCTCTTAATCTATAGTAAGCTACTAATATACTTAAACCTATTACAGATTCTGCACCAGCAATAGATATTATGTATATACTAAATGTTTGTCCTACACTATCATCAAATCCATAAGAACTTATTAATACTAATAGAGTTACAGCTAGTAACATTATTTCTATAGCTATGATCATTAGTATAATATTTTTTCTATTTAAAATAAATCCTAAAATTCCTATTAAAAATAAAAATAATGATAGATTCATAGTTGTTTTGTATATTCCTTTTAGTAACAGTTCATAATTGAAATCGATTTGGCGATAATTCCTAGCGAAGAGGCTAGCAGCGTGAGTTGACTAGAAATGCTACTTGCGTAGCTAAAACCAAAAACCTGCCAACTGCCCTCCTTTCTTGCTTATGCATTGCTTTGCTTTGCGTAGCACCAGCAGTGCACAGCAAACCAGGTACGAACCTTAACGATTAGTACGGACCTGAACGGTTGGCTAGTCTAATCCTTTGTCGATTTAGTGGGCATGGCACGGCAGGCGTACAGGCGTAAGCCAGGCCATTACCGCCCCGGGCAATTGCTACGCTTTGTAGCTTCTTTCTAGTTGCTACGCTTAGCTTATGCATTGGGTGTTGGTTTGTTGTTGTTGCAGAGATACTAATACTACACCTACAATAGGTGGTGTAGATCTAGCGTACGCAACACAAACCACACCACACCACAGCAAAGCATTGCTACGCACAACCAAGAGCCTGTTGGTGGATTCCATTGGGAGCACCAGCTTACCACCAGGAACTGCTACTAGCGTACCTAGAAAGGACTTGGTAACCGTTAAGGCTACACCTACCGCTAGTGCTTGCGTAGCATCCATTGGTTGCGTAGCAGCAGCAAGAACCAGAAGCGTGTATCGTCTATCGCCCGATTAAAGTAAGGGGAGTAACGTATTGAATGTTTTGTATTCAATTATAAAAATAATTCGGTATTGGTTCGCTAGGGCCGCGGTATGCTAACCCTCGCGTTGTAGTTGTATATACTACAACAGGGCCAAGAGGTTAAGTTATTATGCTCCACCCCAGAAGTATACAGCTACAAATAAGAATAACCATACAACATCCACAAAGTGCCAGTATAAGATACTTGCTTCAAATCCTTGGTGATGAGTATTTGTTAATTGGTAGTTGATAATTCTAATAAATCCAACTAAAATAAAGATTGTTCCTATAATAACATGTAATCCATGTAATCCTGTTGAAGCATAGAAAGCTGATCCATATACACCATCTGAGAATGTAAAGGCAGCATCTGAATATTCAATATATTGTAATGTTGTGAAAATTACAGCTAATACAATAGTGAAGAAAGTTCCATCTATAGCACCTTTTCTATTTCCAGCTATTAAAGCATGGTGACCATATGTAATAAAGGCACCACTACTTAATAATAAGAAAGTATTAAGTAATGGAATAGCAAAAGGATCTAATGGAGTTATTCCTAAAGGAGGCCAAGAACCTCCTATTTCTATTGCTGGTGATAAACTTGAATGGAAGAAAGCCCAGAATACTGAAAGGAAAGCAAATACTTCACTAATAATGAATAAAACTACTCCAATCATTAATCCATTTTTTACTTGTTTTGTGTGATGTCCTAAATATGTAGCTTCTGTTATTACATCTCTAAACCATAGAGTCATTCCTGAAGCTGTTAAAAGGAACCCTAAAGTTAATAGAATTCCCCCATTTTGAAATCCGTGCATATATAACACTGCTCCAATTGCCATATTTAATAATGAGAAACTAACTAAAATTGGCCAAGGAGATGGGTCTACTAAATGAAAAGGAAAATGTTGAAATTTATTTATATTGTTCATTTCTATTCGATTTGTTTATTTATTCAGTACTTTTGTACTTATAATTAATTAAGGCGCTTGTATCTTACGCAATTAAGACTAGCTTCCAATGGCCAATGGATGCTGCGCAAAGCAAGTACTCCTGCAGTTACGCGGCCTTGCGTACCATCCCATTGGCTGGTTAGCAATAGCCGGGTCGGCTACCAATGGAAGTTGCGGTAGCGGGAGCTGTCTTCGCAATACCAACTGCTACGCAAGTACCAGGCGCTAGTAATCGTCTTAACTCATTAAATTTACGTTTACGGTTAATCGCGCAAAATGCTACGCAGCTACGCAAGAAAAATAATATAATTTATACCAATGGTTAATTATAAGGTTAATTATTAAGATTGTAACGTCGATTCTTGGTTCGCTACCCCTGGTTGTGGTGCTGCTACGCAAGAACCACCCAATTGCTACGCAAGTACCAGCTACTTTTGCTTGGCTTGGTTCCCAGCACTAGTACGTACTACGTAGTACGTACGGACGCGGCAGTTGCGTAGCAAGAGCAATGGTTGGACTAATTTTAAGTAAATAATTAAATTATAATTAAATAAGCTAATTGCTTCAGATTGGTTGCTTAAAGTTGGGTGCCGCCGATTGCGTAGCTACCCTTGTCTTGGGTATGGTGCAAATGGCCCAAACCAAGCGTGTCATTAATATACGAGTAATCAGATTCGAACTGATGATATCTACTTGGAAGGTAGAGGTTATACCACTTAACTATACTCGTCTTGCTTACCTACTGACTGGTACTTGGTATTGCGTACCAGCACCGGCAATACCTGCACCAACCGCTACTTTAGCGGAAGCTGTAGCTAGACCGGCCGCGCAGGTAATACTGGTGCAAGTAGGCTTCTTTCGGGTGTTGAGGTAGCGGTAGCAACAAACGGTTATTCGACTAATTATTTTCGAGCCCTTCCAGATTCGAACTGGGACCATCCTAATTGACAATTAGGTGCTCTACCTGTTAAGCTAAGGGCCCTAAATCGTTTCTTTCGCTAGCGTTGCTTGCGCTTGATAGGGCCATTGAAGAAGCACTGCCGGATCGTAGCGTCTCTTTTATTACCGGCTCGCATGCGCTAGCTACTGCTAGTCCCTGCTATTGCGTAGCTACCCTTGTTCTTGCGTAGCTAACCCAAAACCGAGTAGGAGGCTAATCCACAAAGTGCCAATCGGGCGCTTGCTTTTTATCTTTCTTTCGTTCGTTCGGCTAAGCAGAAGTACGCAGTAGTAGCAATTGGTATTGCTAAGCAGCAACAACAAGAGCAGTAGCGTACCAAGAGCCGAACGAGTAAGTAACAGAAGTAGCATAAGCAGTTGCGTAGCATGAGCAACGCGACAAGAGTGAGGTGATTCGAACACCTACCAGTGATTTTGGAGATCGCCATACTAACCAATTAATACTACACTCTTTATATTGCTGCCGCCGACTGGTTTTGCTTGCGTTACCACGACTTGCGTTGTAGCTGGTACGCAATCGCAACACCACCAGGTGCACTTGGGGCCAGAGCTTTACATGGCAGCGCAAACCTCGAAATATATTACTACTTTTATGGCGCGCTACGCAGCGTAGTTTTAATAGCTACGCAACGCCTAGCAGTTGGTACTTGGGTGCGTTAGCGGCTACTTGCGTAGCAGCAGACAGAAACAACACCTACTCCTTGGTACTTGCTAAGCTACTGCCAGCTGGTGCTACGCGCTACACGCTACACGCTACGCAGAGCAGGCAATACCTGCACCAAGCGTACCAGAACCGAAAGAAGGGGGTTTAATTCTAAATTACATTTACCGCCTAGCTTCTTGGTATTGCCGGCTAGCTGTAGTAGCAATTGGTATTGCTAAGCAGCAACAACAATCGCAATTCCTGGTAGTTGTCTTGCGTACCAGTTAACGCAACCAAGAGCTGGTTCGGTTTGCTAAGTAGAGCAAGACAAAGAGATTAGTTTTTTTTACTTAATTTAGTAATATATAATCTAATAACTTGTTGGAATGTAAATTGAGGTAATAAGTATTTAGAGAAGATAAACACAATAGAGAATAAAACAATGAATGCAACTAATAATTGATTAAAGAAATAAAATGGTATTAATTGTGGCATATTAAATTCTTATTCGATTAGGCTCTTAAAGATTAAAAGAACTATCTCTGCCTCGGGTTCGCTAGCGTAGCGGTTGTAGCGAATGCAACACGCGCTGCCATACTTGGCTACCAATGGCCCCTTACCTTTATTTCGGCTAACCAGTTGTAGCAATTGCAAAGCAACAACAAGAGCAGTTGGGCCATTGGCGCCTTTGCTCCGAAATGCAAGTAAGGGTAGCCGGCTAAGCTAAGAAAAAGCCTACACCTTTTAGTGCCGAAGCGCGCAAGCATCCTAGGAGTTGGTACTTGGGTGCGTTAGCGGCTACTTGCGTAGCAGCAGACAGAAACAACACCTACTTCCTTTAAATTTGTTGCTATTGCGTAGCAGTAGCAAGCAGGGGCTGCTCTGATTACCATACCAAGCGTAGCAAGAGCCAAGATAAGCATAGCCTCCACCTGGTGCTGCATCTGCACCAGCTAAAGCTGGAATGATAGGAAGGATAAGCCGAGCGAGGAAGCGATTCGAAGCATTTATTATTATTCTCTCGCTTGCTGGCTAAAGCACTAGCGTCCCTTGCTAAACCAAGGAGCGGGGGTTGGTTCTTGTCTCTTGCTACAGCTTCCGCTAAAGTAGCGGGTAACGCAACCAATAGAAGCACGCTAAGCCAGGCCTAGCTTTAATAGCTACGCAAAGCGTAGCTGCGTAGCAGGAGCAAGAAGGGTAGCCGCCTAGCTATCCGTATAACCGTTCGACACGCAGTACTTTATAACAACATACAGCAAATAATAATATAAATGAGATATTGAGGGTATCTTATATAAATTTTTGGTTTATATAGAATTTATTAATAACTGAATATTTAATTCTGCTTTTAAATGTTTACCTTAAATTATAAGGTTAGCCTATCCGCCAGTCCTGGTACGCTGGTACGCTGGTACGCAAGTACGCGGGAGGCTTAGGCTCTTGCTCTCTTTAACGGTCGCTACGCTTGGGTCCTAGGTACTGCTAGTGCGTAGCAAGATCTAGCTAGCAAAACAACCAACTGCTAGATACGCAACCAACTGCTAGCTACGCAACCAACCAATGGAAGCAAACCAAGTAGTTGGTGCTGGTACTACGCAAAGCACTAGCAAGGAACACAACCCGCCCGCTTAACGATCGATCGACCCGCTAAAAGTAGATTAATTTTTAATATAAAGGGTTAAGTTACAGATGGTTCTGTAGTAGACCTGCAAAGTCTAACTTTTAGGGTTCAATTCCTTCTTAACTCTTTTCTTTCTTTCTTTCTTTCTTTCTTTCGGCTAACCAGAATGAGCCGAACGAGCCGTAGCGTACCAAGAGCCGAACGAGCAACAGCAGGAGGTTCTTTCGGGTGTTGAGGTAGCGCAAGCATCCTAGCAGTTGGTACTTGCGTACCAGAAACAACACCTACTTCCTTTAAATTTGTTGCTATTGCGTAGCAGTAGCAAACAGGGGCTGCTCTGATTACCATACCAAGCGTAGCAAGAGCCAAGAGGCTTGGTTCACTACCCACTAGCAGCCTCACTCCTGAACGATTAGTTCTCTTAGTTCAATCGGTTAGAACTGCATTCTTCTAAAGTGTTAATTTTGGTTCGAGTCCAAAAGAGAATATAACGAATCGACAAACCAAGCGGTCTGGGTAGCAAGTATGTGTAAGCAAACGGCTGCAGGAGCCTAATCCACCAAGCGCGTAGATTGCGGAGCAAAGGGCCACAGAATTAAAAGTAGTTAAGTTAAACAAAATAAGGCGTCAAGGCCTCGCTAAGTTGGTGGTGTTGCCGGATTGCGGAGCAAAGAACCAGGCCCCATGGGTTGCGTAGCATGAGCTGCAGCGTTTGCTAACCAGCAGCTGGGGCTGATGTCTACCGCAAGTAGCGGCCATTGGCTCCTAGTCAAACGCTCTAAATCTCTAGTTAAAGCCTATAATTTAATGGTTAGAATAATTTCTTGATGAGGAATCTGTAGAAGTTCAAATCTTCTTGGGCTTATCGAACTAATATAAAACTAAATTATTGTAAAAGTGTTAAATAAGATTCGATCTTATTCGTTATATCCCGCTTCTAGCTGGTGCCGAGTCGCCGGCCGGGTCTTGCGTCGGCTTGGGTCCGTTAATGACTTGCGTAGAAAGAAGCTCCAGCTATAGCTTTGCTGGTGCTGCAGCTACTTGATACGCTTGCTTCCATTGGTAGGTCAAATGCTCTCGCGTAATTATGCTATGCAACTGAAGAAGGGGGACGCTACCAGGCGGTATCGGGAAGTTAAGTAAATCGCTGCGCACGGCTAACCCGTGCCATGCACTGCTACGCAACCATTGGTCTACGCAACCAACTGCTAGCTGTTGCTACTTCAATACCAGCTCGGCAAGTCGTGCTTTAGCAAGCAAACCAAGCAAACCAAGAATTAACTGAACCTTTTAACTTTTAAATTCTAGTTATATAAACAATATCGACTAGATTAATAACTTGATTTTATATCTTGGCTGTTGACCCGGGTTCCGGCTACAGTGATTTCATTCGATCTTTATATATAATTAAAACGAAATATATAAATTTAAATGAGAAATAAATTAAAAATAAAAATGAATACTAATAGTTTAATGTTAACAATTATAAGTGTTGTTCTTAATTTAATAGATGTATTGTGTGTAATTTTACCTGTATTACTATCAGTAGCTTTTATGACTATTATAGAAAGAAAACAATTAGCTGCTCATCAAAGAAGAGTAGGACCTAATACAGTAGGGTATTACGGTATACTTCAACCTTTTGCTGATGCACTTAAATTAATTCTTAAAGAAACAGTAATTCCTTCACAATCTAATAAAGTTATATTTTATTTAGCTCCAGTGTCTACATTAGTCTTCAGTCTATTAGGTTGGGGAATTATACCTTTTGGTCAAGGATTAGCATTATCAGATTTTTCATTAGGAATTTTATATACTTTAGCTTTATCTTCATTAGGAGTATATGGTGTATTATTAGCAGGATGGTCTGCTAATTCTAAATATGCCTTCTTAGGTTCACTAAGATCTACAGCAGCAATGATTTCATATGAATTAATATTAAGTTCTGCTATACTTATTATTATTTTATTAACTGGTTCATTGAATTTCCAAACTATAATAGAAAGTCAACAAGCTATTTGGTTTATTGTACCATTATGTCCTGTATTTATTTTCTATTTTATTGCCATCTTAGCTGAAACTTCTAGAACACCTTTTGATTTACAAGAAGCTGAATCTGAATTAGTTGCTGGTTTCTTCACTGAACATTCATCTGTTCCTTTTGTGTTCTTCTTCCTTGGAGAATACTCATCAATTGTATTATTCAGTTGTATTACAGCAATCTTATTCTTAGGAGGATATAATTTACCTGAAATATTTGTGAATGATTCTGTTCTAAATCTTCAATCTATTATATTAGGATTAAAAACTTGTATCTTCTGTTTCTTCTTTGTGTGGTTTAGAGCTACTCTACCTAGATTAAGATATGATCAATTAATAGAATTATGTTGGTTAAATCTATTACCTGTAGCTGTAGCCTTTATTATACTAGTACCAAGTATTTTAGTAGCTTTCGATATTTCACCTTACTAATTATTCGTTTAATCGTATTAGACTAACCCGAGTTCGATTCCATTCGAATTTGGCGCATATTTAACCCCCCTAATTAGTAGTTGCTGGTGGTGTTACGCTTGCTACTTGTGCTACGCAACTGAAGAAAACCAAGCGGTTGGTTTGCTACAAACCAGGCCGGCAACCCAAGTGATACCTTCCATTCCCTGGGCCTTGTGGTAAAGCAAAAACAAACAAAACAAACAAAAAACAAAAGAAGTAAGCCTGCTCCAAAAGTAGCGCTAGCTGTAGCTGTCGCTAGCTTATGCTACGCAAACCAAGCGGTGGCTCTGTCGAGGCTAACCACGCGGTGTTGGTTCTTGCTTATGCATTGCTTTGGGCCATTTGCACCACACCACAGCAAAGCATAACCCAAGAAAATAATAAAAATAAATTCGAGACTTTATAGTTAAATAAAAACAGTTCTTGCTGCTGCTACGCAAGTACCAGCTACTTTTGCTTGGCTTGGTTCCCAACACTAGTACGTACGTAGTACGTAGGGACGCGGCAGGAGGTAAAGCAAGGCGTTGCGTAGCAAGCCCTTAAAAGTAGTTAAGTTAAACAAAATAAGGCGTCAAGGCCTCGCGTACTTCTGCTACTTGTGCCAATGGGGGCTGCGTAGCACACCACCACGCAGAAACAAGGGGCATGGTTGGATGCTTGCGCTAGCAAACCAAGGGCCAGGCCTAGTCAAACGCTCTAAATCTCTAGTTAAAGCCTATAATTTAATGGTTAGAATAATTTCTTGATGAGGAATCTGTAGAAGTTCAAATCTTCTTGGGCTTATCGAACTAATATAAAACTAAATTATTGTAAAAGTGTTAATCCATTCGATTACCCCTGCTGCCGGATTGCGGAGCAAAGGCAACAAACCAGCAGCCGGTTGGATGTTTGCGCTAGCGAACCAAGGGCTCAGGTTAGCCGGGAAAGGTTAATCCAGCCCCCACTACCGCTTAGTAGATCTAGCTACGCAAAACAACCAATGACCCGAGGCTTAGCCGTGACTTTGCTCCGCAATAGCAGGAGTTGGTGGGTTGCGTCCCTCGCGTAATTATGCTATGCAACTGAAGAAGGGGGACGCTATACCAAGAAGCTGCAGCTACACCTGCCATTGGACGCTTACCTTCCAGGGGTTGCGTTTCTAGCAGGCTGTTTATTGCCGGATTGCGGAGCAAAGAACCAGGCAGTAGCTGGAGCAGCACCATTTTTAGTTTAGCTCGAACAATTGAAAACTTATTTACCCTTACTCTGATTTTATATCAAGTAATTTAATTAATAATTTATAACAATTCAAACGTAGCCGCGACTATAAATTATTAATAAATATAAAAAATATAGAAATGAGAATATTAAAAACCCATGTTTTACTTAGACTTCTAAATTCTTATTTAGTAGATTCTCCTCAACCAGCTAATCTTTCATATTTATGGAATTTTGGATCTTTATTAGCAGTATGTTTAATAATACAAATACTAACTGGTGCATTTTTAGCAATGCATTATACACCTAATGTAGATTTAGCTTTTAATAGTGTAGAACACATAATGAGAGATGTAAATAATGGATGGATAATTAGATATACACATGCTAATGTTGCCTCATTCTTCTTTATTTTTGTTTATATGCATGTAGGTAGAGGATTATATTATAGTTCATATAAAACACCTAGAGTGTTAGTATGGTCTATTGGAGTTATAATTCTTATACTTATGATGGCTATTGCATTCTTAGGTTATGTGTTACCTTATGGACAAATGTCTTTATGGGGTGCTACAGTAATTACTAACTTATTATCTGCAATACCGGTATTTGGACAAGATATAGTAGAATTAATCTGGGGAGGATTCTCAGTATCAAATGCTACACTTAATAGATTCTTCTCTCTACATTATCTATTACCATTCTTATTAGCTGCATTAGCTGTGGCACACTTAATTGCACTACATGTTCATGGATCAAGTAATCCAAATGGAGTTACTTCAAGTGGAGATAGATATGCAATGCATCCATACTTTGTATTCAAAGATCTTGTAACTATATTCCTATTCTTCTTAGTATTATCAGTTATTGTATTCTTCTACCCTAATGTATTAGGTCATTCAGATAATTATATTCCAGCTGATCCTATGGTTACTCCTGCATCTATTGTACCAGAATGGTATCTATTACCATTCTATGCAATATTAAGATCAATTCCAAATAAATTATTAGGAGTAGTTGCAATGTTTGGTTCATTATTAATTTTATTAATTTTACCAATTACAGATCTTTCTAGAATTAGAGGAAATCAATTTAGACCAGCTATGAAATTAGCTTTCTGGTTCTTTGTAGTTGATTTCATTATCTTAATGTGGATCGGATCACAACATCCAGAAACACCTTATGTAGAAATTGGTCAATTCTCAACTGCATTCTACTTTGCTTGGTTCTTAATTATTGTACCACTAATCGGTGTAAGTGAAAATACTTTAATCGATGTTGCTACAAATAACAACAAAAACTAATCTCGTAAGTGGTTTGGGCCATTTGCAGCATAACCAAGACACACCGAATTATTGCCACAACTCTCTTGGCTCTTGCTAGCACCCGCTACTTTAGCGGAAGCTGTAGCTAGAATCCTTGGCGTGCATTGCTACGCTTGGTTTGGTAATCAGAGCACCACCCGCTATGCGAGGGAGCCAAACGGAAGCTAGGACTTGGTACGCAAGATCTTTACACTAGGTTCTGGTACGCACAAGCTAGCGTGAGTTAAGGTAGGAAAGGCTTATAATCTATTAAAAACCCCCCTTGTTTCTTGCTACGCACATAGCGCAAGCCTCAACTACCAGGAATTGCGATTGTTGTTGCCTTTGGCTACTACTACAGCTAGCCGGCAGCACCAGCTTACCAGCAGCTACGTACGTACGTACGTAGGGACGCAAGCCTTGCTTGGTATTGCGAGCCTACCCCTGCTTGTTGCGTAGCAGCGTAGCAGCGTAGCAGCGTACCAGCGTACCAGCGTAGCAGGTGTTGGTTTGCTACAAAGCTAGCAACCACTCGATTAATGTCATGCTTCTTGCGAAGCTAAAGAAAGGAGTTAGGTAGCAAATTAATTGTTAAAGTTATAAATCGATTTGGCTTGTCCAATCGCACCCTTCTGCTCTAGGGTGGTAAAGCACGAGCACCACCACAAGCTAGCAATGCATAAGTAGCTTAGTCTCTTGTTTCTGGTACGCAAGTACCCACTGCTAGTCCTGGTACGCAATCGGTTGCTAGACCTCCAAACTTGAATAACTATTCTCGCGTCTTGCTCCGGCTTAGGGACGCTAGTGCTTTAGCCAGCAAGCAGGGAACATTAATATAAAGGTTCGAATCCTTTACTTCTTAGATTATATTACAAAATAATAAAGTGATTTAAATATTAGTAATATAAGAATTTAATTACAAAGAGAAATCTTAAGATGCCATTTAACTCGAGTTTAACCTTTTTACCTTGACGGTCTGTGGCTTGCGTAGCAAGTGCGTAGCAAGTGCGTAGCAAGTGCGTAGCAAGTGCGTAGCAAGTGCGTAGCAAGTGCGTAGCAAGCGCTTGTTTGGCGACGCGATAGCCAGCAGCCGGTTCCGCCAGGCATATCCTGGCCAAGAGTCGCTACTGGCTTAGGAGCCAAGCGGAAGCTAGCCAAAGGAGGTGATTTATTAACAGGGCATTAACTCTTACCGTCCGTGCGTACACACACCTTATCTGCTTATCTGCGCTAAGCGTTGCGTAGCAAGGTGTAGTCTCGGCATTGCATCCTTGGTATTGCTAGTGCTTGCGTTACTTCCTACTACGCAGCTACGCAAGACAAGAAGCAATAGTTGCGACCCTACTGCAGCAGCAAATGGCGCTAATTACGCTAGGCGTCTAATTAAGAGTATAAGTAAATTAAGATTAAAACAAAAATATTACGTTTATAAATGACACAATTTTCATTTTTTAATACTATTTTTAACGATGCTCCACAACCTTGGCAATTAGGATTCCAAGATAGTGCGGCTCCAGGTTTCACAGGTTTAGTAACTTTACATAATACAATTGGATTCTATTTAGTTGTAATTAGTTTCTCAGTATTCTGGGCTCTTTTCTCAGTAATATACTATTACAGTAGTTCTAAAAATCCTATCGCACATAAATATTTAACACATGGAACAGTATTAGAATTAGTATGGACAATTACACCAGCATTAATTTTAATTGCAATTGCTTTCCCTTCATTTAGACTATTATACTTAATGGATGAAGTAATTTCACCTACATTAACAATTAAAGTGGTAGGACATCAATGGTATTGGTCTTATGAATATTCAGATTTTGTTACTGATACAGGTGATTCTATAGATTTCGATTCTTATATGATTCCAGAATCAGATTTAGAATTGGGACAATTTAGATTATTAGATGTTGATAATAAACTAATTATACCTGTAGATTGCCATATTAGATTAATTATAACTGGAGCAGATGTAATCCACTCATATGCAGTACCTTCTTTAGGATTGAAATTAGATGCTGTACCAGGAAGATTAAATCAAGTATCATTCTTAGCTGAAAGACCAGGAACTTTCTACGGTCAATGTAGTGAAATCTGCGGAGTTTGGCATGGATTCATGCCTATAGTAATTGAAGCTGTGTCTTCTCCAGAATTCTTAGTTTGGCTGGACTCTGCTTCTCAATAATTAATATTCGCTAATTTCGAATTAACCCCCCTAATTAGTAGTTGCTGCTACTTGGTTGTGGTGTGGTTTGCTACAAACCAGGCCGGCAACCCAAGTGATACCTTCCATTCCCTGGGCCGCAAGTCCTGCTCCCGCTACTTGGTACGCAGGACGCAGCGTTACAATGATTTAGTCTCATATCAATGTATATAACCTGTTATAAGAACATCGATTCGATCGATTAATTATTTGTTACTCGTATTTCTTTTTTGCTTTAGCACTAGTAGTAGGCAGAGCCAATAGCTGCAACTGAAGCAATTATTAGTTCGATTAATTTTTTTAATTTTTAGATTATATTTTTAAGTTTAATATATTTAATAAATTGATCGATTGCCTAATTTCTTGCGTTTGCTAGCGTACCAACCACCAGCTATTCCTAGTTATATAAACATAATTACGACTAGTTTATTAAATTTTAATTTTGTATTAATTTCCTTTAAAATTTATATTTAATTATAAAATATCAATCAAAGTGGAGAAAGATAGAATCGAACTATCATATTTGTATTGCAAATACAACTGATTACCATTATCAGATTTCCCCTTAATAAATTATATTGTAGCGACCTGCTTCTTTCGGCTTCCCTACTTCTGCTACCTAGAAAAGAAGAAGTAACTCTGCCCGGATGCGACCCTGTTGTTGCTACGCAATTGCTGCTACGCAACCGGCACAAGCTAGCGTGTTATCGGTTAGCCAGAGTAAGCATATAGATTCGTTATGATCGATTTAAGATAACTTAATTCGAATCGAGTTTGTTGCCGCGTAGCGATAGCTACTCTTTTACCGCCTCGAGGCGGATCGACCGAAAGCCTATTTAGGGAAAGGTAAGCTAAAACGCCTAGCGTAGCAAGCACCACCTATTGCTTGACGAGCACTTGTTACGCACTTGGTGAGCACTTGGTGAGCAGTACCTAGCAGTTGGTTCGCTACTGCCGAGTATTTAAGTGAAAACACATGGACTTGAACCAGGACTTTTCCCTTAAAAGGGGAACACTCAACCACTCGAGTTCTGTTTCCTACTTTGTGCTGCGTACTTGGTTTGCTAGCGTACCAACCACCAGCTGCTAGGTACGCTAGAGGTGGTAGCGAAGACCAACTCCTTTGCCTCGCTACTTATGCTCTAAACCTACCCTAGTGGGTGGTGTTGCGTAGCAGCAACAACCAGAAGGTGGCTCTTGCTAACCAAGTACTTGGTTTAAAGCATTAGCTAGAAGCCGTTGGGTGGTACGCAAACCAAGGATTTGGTTAATTGTTAGGCCTGGGACTTGCATCCCTGCGTAGCTGTAGCTATTGCGAAGCTAGTGCAGCGGGTTATCTGCCTAGTCTATTTCCTGCAGCTACGCAGGCCGGCAAGTAAAATACGATCGATTGCCATATTTAATACCGAATAAGTGATCCTTATCAGAATCGAACTGATCCTAGCTTCTTGAAGGGGAGCTGTACGAACCACTATACTAAAGGATCGATATTTGGAGCCGCTACGCGATTGCCAGGCTGACGCAGAGGCTAAGCCAGGGCCTAGTTTGCGTTACGCTAGCAAGGTGCTGCCCGCTTTTCTAGGTTAGTTGCAACTCTTGGTTTGTTTTTTTCTTTACCACTAGTTGGCTAAGCCTACTGCTAGCTACACAAGCTTATGGTGCAATTGCAACAAACCCGTGCTACGCACGGCTACGCAAGTCGTGGTATTGGTACGCACCAACCAACAGGGATTGCGGAGCAAATAGCTGCCGTGCTAGTGGTATTGCTTGCTGCTAAAGCAATACCACGGCAGCAGCACCCAATATTTATTTTTAGCGAAATCAGGAATTGAACCTAAACTAACAGATCATGAGACTGTTGTGCGAACCTTTACACTATTTCGCTTTAGTTATTACGTACGCTTTAATTTAAATTCACTATAGGCTCTTGCTACGCTACTGCTAGGTTTGCAAGCCGCAAGGAGGTTAGGTTCTGCTACGCATTGCTACTTCAATACCAGCTCGGCAAGTCGTAGTATTGGTTGGTAAACCACGAGTTGTAGCAAACCAACACCCTGCTACGCTGGTACGCTGGTACGCTGCTACGCAACAACACCAATTGTTGCAACTGCTACTACTACCGAAAGGCTTTTGCTTGCGATTGCGTAGCAACTAACAACTCTAGCGTAACTACAGCTAGAAAGAAGGATCGAAGGGTTAATGATTTATTATTAATTTAAATTAAACACTATCTTTGAAACACGATACGAACAAAGAGACTCGAACTCTTAAGGAATCACTTCCACTCCTGCTTAAGAGGAGATTGTTTACCAATTTCAACATGTTCGTTTTGAGTAGAAGGCCTTAAGAGGACTCGAACCCCTGTATAAAGTATTAACAGTACTCCGCTTAAACCACTCAGCCATAAGACCTATTCGATTAATATATAACTACTTTTATATTCAATCAAGGGCTTGGTTCGCTGGTGGTACTTGGTTTGTAGCAAAACAACACCAGTAAGGTCGCAACTATTGCTTCTTGTCTTGCGTAGCTGCGTAGTAGGAAGTAACGCAAGCACTAGCAGTAGGCGGAGCCTATATTTATTATTATATGGTAGGCGCGACTCGAACACGCTATATGTCTCCCACCCAAAAGGAGCGACTGGCCAGTTAGTCATCTACCATTAATGGTTCTTGCGAAGCTATTCCTATGTTTGTAGACTCCGAGCCGCGTAGCTGGTGGTCTTGCTCTGCGTACCAATGCAAAGAAACAAGTGGTGGATTAAGCTCTTGGTACTTATGCTCTTGCTACGCAGCTACGCAGCTACGCAGCTACGCAGCTACGCAACGCGTTGCGTCCCTAGTGCCTGCGAAGCTGCCAAGTCTTGTTGGTGCTCGTGGTAGTGCAGCACCCAAGTCGTGGTGGTGGTTGGGAAACCACGGCAGCACCAACCCTGCTCTTGCTACGCAACCCCTGGTATTGGTTGGGAAACCACGGCAGCAACAACCAGAAGGTCACAAACCAATCGCTAGGGCTGCTCTGCTACCAACCCAAGCAAGCGGTAGCTGGTGGGAACCAAGCGTTGGTGCGGTAGCTGCACCAGCTACTGCTACGCAGGGAGGGCTAACCCTCTTTTTTCTTTCTTTCGTTCGCAGAAGTAAGCTGTAGTAGTTGCTTCGCTACCCAATGGTTGCGTTGCTAAGCAGCAACAACAAGAGCAGTAGCGTACCAAGAACCGTTGCCGGTATTGCGTAGCAGTACCAAGAAGCAGGCAAGACCCGAAGCAAGCATCCACCTGGCACCTAATACGTAAGTAGTTTATACGGGCACTGCCGGATTCGAACCGACGACTTTTGTGAAGTACTCGTTTTCAAGACGAGCGCCATAAACCAGACTCGACCAAGTACCCTATTTCTTGATTGGTTTAGCTCTAGTTACGCTAGAGTTGTTAGTTGCTACGCAATCGCAAGCAAAATTAGCATTAGCTTGGATCACTAGGAGCAGTAGTCGTAGTATTGGTTGGTAAACCACGAGTTGTAGCAAACCAACAACCTGCTCCGCTGGTACGCTGGTACGCTGCTACGCAACAACACTAGCTACTTGGATAATTATCCAATGGAAACAAGCTCTCGTGGTTTAGCAAGTCAGCCAATGGCCCGTGTAGCGGCAACTAGCTGTCTTTGCTCCGCAATCCGAGAAGTTGCAGGCCTGTAGCGGAATCAATTATTACTACTCTTCTTATATTCATTATCGAATTTTTCCGAAAGGGCGCAAGCGAGTGCTAGCGTAGCAATAGCGTACCTGGTACTTGGTTTGCCGACTAGCGATTGCAGAGCAGAACCAAGGGATGCGGAGCCTAGAGCTGCATAAGCGTTAGCCGAGCGGTTTGGTGGATTAACCTCCTTGGTTTCGCTAAGCCTCGGGTCATTGGTTGCGTAGCTAAGCGGTAGCTACCAACGCATCGGGTGGTTTGGTAAGCATAAGCTACCGGCAGTTAGATTATAAGACCTAAGGGATTTGAACCCTTATAATATCCATTATGAGCGAACTGCATTAACCATTATGCTAAAGTCTTTGTTTGCTGGGCTGGGTTCAATGGGCCATTGGCGGATCAACTTTGTAGTCCCCGCCAGCATACGCTGGCAGCAGGGCTAATGCGTCTTAATTTAAGGGTAGCGCTTGTTTCTGTCTGCTGCTACGCAAGTAGCCGCTAACGCACCCAAGTACCAACTCCTAGGTCTTGGCGGCTCCTAGAACCACCACCAGAACGTGAGCAGTAAAGGAATCGAACCTTTTGCGGCTGTTAACCAATTCTTTTACAGAGAACCACCATTACCAATCGGATCACCTGCCCTATATTATTTTTACCGTAATCGAACGATAGCTACTGCTCTTGCCGAGCAGCAAGTGCTCGCCAAGCAAGTGGTAGCTGGTGCAACTGGGTTTCTAGCTCTCGCTACTTATGCTCTTGCTACGCAGCTACGCAGCTACGCAACGCGTTGCGTCCCTAGCAATTGCCACCCAACACCAGTTGTTGTTGCTGCTTAGCAACGCAACCATTGGGTAGCGAAGCAACTACTACTCGTTAGGCTCGTTCGGCTCGTTCTGCATACGCATAAAGAAAGAAGGATCCAAGTAGCGGGAAGCTAGCCAGAGGAGCAGCAAGGTTAAGACTTGCCCCGCTACTACGCAAGTAGCGTAGCAAGGGTTAACCGACCCGACCTAGACCCAGGCACATAATATGTAATTACATGTCGAATTTATATATTCGATCTCTTTTAATGCTGCTATATCATGTTCTGAAAAGTTTTCAACAATTAGTATTTGATAATTTATCTCTCGCTACTTCTGCTACGCATAAGGCTGGTGTTGGTTGTTGCTGCCGTGGTTTACCACCCCTGCTCCGCAACACCACGACTACTGCTGGTATTGGTTGCTGCGTTACCTGCTCCGCAACACCACGAATTGCGTAGCACCAACTACCTAATGCTCCACAAAATCTTAAGTCACGGGTGTAGACTTTACTAGATTCCTTTATTATCTTAAAGTGTTCTATTTAAATCGTTAATTAAAAAATTATTGATTAATTAAATAATGAGCCATTGGTTGCTGCTCATGCTTTAAACCAACGCAAGGGGGATATATCGAAGTTAATTTAGCTATAAGTTTTTCTTGAAATTACCTTCTTATCGTTAATTTCATTATTGACAATAACATCAGCTACGCAGTTAAGACTTACCAATTTATCTAATAAAAGTATTGTCATCTACCCTTTCCATTCAAGAACTAAGTTAAGATAATAATAATATCGAACTTTATTCTGTAATTGGCCTTAATCCTGCCAGCTACTACTCGTTCGGCTACAGAAAGAAAGAGCAGGCAAGTACAGAAGTTTCTTTTGCTTAACTACTGGGTGGTACTTGGTACGCACCGGTTTAGCAATAGCCTACGCAAGTAGCAGAACAACTAACTTGTCTAATTTTATAATGCTTAGATCCAATAACATCTAACAAATCACCGTATTTTGTTTTTAGGAACAAAGGTTAAAGGTAACTTTCTATTATAATACTTCTGGAATTTAAGGTTTTCATTAACAGGTCCCGCTACGCGACTGAAGTAGAAACAGACTTATATAAATTTGTATTCATTTTAATAATTTGCTAAACCAACATCATGCAAAATAATTTATTCTTTACTATTACCGGATTGTGGAGCAAAGAACCAGGCAGTACTTGCGACCCTACTCCTGGTTATACTCTTGGTACGCAACTGGTTGGTTGGTACGCAACCCGGAGCATAAAAACCAAGTCTGGAATCCATAAATCAAAATTATTTCCTAATGTTTCTCTTACAAATTTACAAATTGTCTTGCGTAGCTGCGTAGTAGATGCTACGCAATCGCAATAGTAGTTGCTACGCAATCGCAATAGTAGTTGCTACGCAATCGCAATACCAGCGTACCAGCGTAGCAAAATAATTCTTGGGTTTTATCTGCGTACCAAGTAACAGTTGTTGCAAAGCAACAGGAGCATAAGCAATCCTTCAAATGCATTAGTTGCGTAGCAGCATAATACTCCAGCACTTAAAGTAATTGATCCTAAAACTAGTCTAAGAGCAAATACGAATGGCTTAAATATTTCAAGAAAGAACGAAAAGGAACTAAATAATAAAATTATATCAATAAGTCTAGCAATTGCAGAGCACCAAATTTCCATTTTAAAATCGAGTCATAATGTTCCTGCTAGCGCTACGCGGCAACTAAGCACTTAGTCAATGAAGTTAATACATATTGATTAAGTCTAACAATATTAATTTTAGGTAAAGATAATCATTAATAATACAGCTTCTTGCGTAGCAACTGCTAATAATGCTCTAAAAGTCTGGATCCAACCTGGATTGATTGCCTGGAGGAGCAGTAGCGAGAACTCGTATTGATTTCCATTACTCCTCTATAACCCCAGCCTTGGTTCGCTAGGCCCATTGGTAGCGTAGCAACAGCTACTTGGTTTAAAGCATTAGCTAGGCTGGTAGCTTGTCTTGGTATTGCGACCCTACTACGCAACTAAAAGTAGTGGTATTCAAGATGCCTGGTAAGCCACTTGGTTAGTTAGCAATAGAAGAGTGCTAGACGCAATCCGGCGGGCTTGGTTCGCTACCGGATTATCACGCTAGGGATTAGTTCAACGGTATAACGAGGTATTACTAATACCTAATTGGAGCTGCAGCTGTAGCCTCAACTGCTACGCAATAGCCGAGCTGCTCCTTTGGTACGCAATCAGGAGCGTAGCTAAAAAAAAGAGTGGCATAGCCTACCGTATTAAAAGGAGAAATAACTAATTGATAGCTTCTTTCGCTAGCTAAGCAGTGATATCTGCTTAGATCTCGCAGCCGGCCTGCTGGTAGCTACGCTAGCTTGTGGTGTGGGTATGGTGCAAATGGCCCAAACCACAACAAAGCCGCAATTGGGTATTGCGATTGCGTAGCAACTACTACTTGTGCAAAGCAGAAAAGTCGTGGTATTGGTGGTGAACCCAAAGAAAGGAAAACCTGCAGCCATTGGGGCAGGTAATATTCTCAAATAGCCTCGGTTGCTTAGTGGTCAAAGCGCTATACTGAAGATATAGATATGGGAGTTCGATTCTCTCCCAAGGCAAAGATTAATTCTTTCGGGTGTTGAGGTAGCAAGCCGATATAGTTTAATTGGTAAAACGGATTCCTTGTAAGATTCTGATATTGGTTCAATTCCAGTTTTCGGCATATCAACTAACTTATTCTAACCAGCCGGTAGCTACCAAACCACCCGATCGTAGCAAACCAAGAAGTAGTTAGCTTCGCTTACTAACCCTTAATCGTGGAGGTGGTGGGTATCTTGCTAGCTTTGCTTGCTAAAGCACGACACCCAGTAGCTACTGGTGTTGTTTTGCTACAAACCAGGAATTGCGATTGTTGTTGCTGCTACGCAAACCACCCATTGGGTAGCGAAGCAACTACTACAGCTAGCCGCTGGGGGGTAAACCGGTGGGGTCGCAACCAGAGCAACAAACGCAAGACCTGCCCTGATTACCAACCCATCCAGCGATAATACTATTGAGTTGTAGTTTAAATGGAAAAACACCATTTTTTGGTGATGGCTTATATCAGTTCGAATCTGGTCAACTCAGATAACTTCATTAGTAGCAGCTCCTTTGGTACGCAATCAGGAGTAGGCGAAGCCAACAACTTGTTGCAGAGCTACTAAGCGTATCAATACCAAGAGGGATTTATTGATGCAAATTTAGCGCAGTAGCCGGTTACAGTAGTAGCAATTGCTATTGCGTAGCAGCAACAACAATAGCCAACCCAATAGGCTAAGGCTAGAAAGGAATAGTTTTCATTGGTAAGATAAAACAATTGCTAATTGTTCGGGTTAACAGCCCTTAGGTGTTCGAATCACCTTTATTCCGTTTTTCTTATTTATAGCCTCGGCGCTTAAATAAATTAAGAGGCTTAGCCCACAAATAAAAATCTAAACTTATAATTCATTATAAATTAAGCCAGCCTAATGGTAAGTAGCAGGTTTACTTCTTATCCATCCGCTCTCTCTTGATTTTGCTTGATGCTGCCGTGCTTTAGCAAGCAATAGCATTAGCACGACCTGCTCTTGCTACGCAACCCCTGTTGGTTTGTTGTTGCAGAGCTACTACTCCCCGCCGAACCAACAGGCGGGGGCAGCAGGCTTAGCCAGACTTAGGCTCTGTCGTGGTAGTGGTTTCCCAGCACCCAAGTACCAACTGCTAGTCCAATGGCTAGCGTAGGTGGAGCTTAAGGCACGCCACCCGTGTCGTTTCCAGATTACACGGTCTTGAATTATATAAATTAGCTAACAAGAGAAAAATATTTAGTAAAACTTGTAAGTGAATTGGCTAAATTCTACAAATGCTAAAGAAATCGGAACGCTTTATTTAATATTCTCAGTATTTGCTGGAATGATTGGAACAGCGTTCTCTGTACTTATAAGATTAGAATTATCTTCTCCAGGTGTTCAATTTTTACAAGGAGATCATCAATTATTTAACGTAATTATCTCAGCTCACGCGTTTATAATGATCTTCTTTATGGTTATGCCAGGATTAGTAGGTGGTTTTGGTAATTACTTCTTACCTATCCACTGTGGAAGTCCTGATATGGCATTCCCTAGATTAAATAATATCTCATTCTGGTTATTACCTCCATCATTAATTTTACTACTTATGAGTGCATTAGTAGAAAATGGTGCTGGTACTGGATGGACGGTTTTAAAGGATAAGCTGTCATGCTATAGAAATATAGCATTATTAAAACTCTACTCGATGCAAGAAACTCCTCAACTCGGAAGTAACTACTCATTTAGCCTAGCTCAAATAGTAAAAATGTTATTGACAAGGGGACAATTTGCCTGGATAATAAATATTTTAATATTATTTATTGTTCATCAGAGACTACACGTAGAGCAACCTAATAATTTGATGTGGAAAGGTTCTAACAAAGGCATCCACAGAAACTTATTTAAAGAAGATAAAGAAGTATTTTATCAATGGTTAGTTGGGTTTACCGATGGAGATGGAACTTTTTCTATAGTTAGACAAAATAATAGATGGTCTTTAACCTTTAAGGTTAGTCAAAGTACTTATAATCTTAGATTACTCTATTTTATTAAAAAAGAACTAGGGGTAGGTTCTATATATATTGAAGGTAATGGTCTTCATGCTCATCTTAGAATTCGAGATAGAAAAGTACTAGAATCGGTAATCTTTCCTATATTTGATAAATACCCTTTACTTACAAGTAAGTATTACAACTATCTTAAGTTTAAAGAAGTCTATAATATCTTAATAAATGACTCTTTAACTCAGTTAGAAAAAGATCATATGATCTTTAATCTTAGAGAACAAAAAGCTTCAATTGATTATATGTCTCCTGCTTGGGAAGTCATTAACAATAATGTATCTAATACTACAGATGCTATGAAAGTAGTAAGTAAAGCATGGTTAATAGGCTTTACTGAAGCAGAAGGTAGCTTTTACTTAGTATCTAAGTCTTACGATAGATTAGTACACGCATTTGAAATAACTCAAAAATTAGATAAAATTGTGTTAGAAGCAATTAAGCATATCTTAGGTATTCCTACACAAGTAGTTTGGAAAAAATCAGGATATTATAGTATAGTTACAACTAATTCCAGAGCTATTGAAAACATTATAGTGTTTTATAGAAATACTATGAAAGGTATGAAATCAGCCGAATATAGAATCTGGGCTAGAGCTTATGCTAAACACAAAGGAGATTTTAACTCCTTAATCAAAATAAGAGAAATTATGATAAAAATGCGAAGTAAATTAAACAAATATTAGGTTGAAGGCATAGTCCAATCTTTAGTGAGAACTAAAGAAGTGATGATAGTACCAATAGGTATGAGATCACAAATACAATAAGTTATCCACCATTAGCTGGAATACAATCACACTCAGGTGGATCTGTAGATTTAGCAATCTTTAGTTTACATCTAGCTGGAGTATCCTCATTATTAGGTGCCATAAACTTTATAAGTACAACACTTAATATGAGAACAAATGGAATGTCTCTACATAAATTACCATTATTTGTATGGGCTATCTTTATTACAGCAATCTTATTATTATTATCTTTACCAGTATTAGCTGGTAGACTTGTGCCTGCTATAAATCTGGCTGTATGCTGGGAACTCTTTCTACCGCTTAGTAGCTCTGCAACAAGCGACTCGTGGTGTTTGGAAGACAATCAGCAGGTAACACTTATGAACTTCATGTCTAAGTGGAACCTCAACGACTGTGCGCCAGAACTATCTATTTCTCATATGAATCTTATATCTCCTATTTTCTTTAGTTCTTACTTAGCAGGTCTAATTGAAGGTGACGGTACTATCGTTATACCCAAAAAAGAACGATCTGACAAAGGTAAACTAAACTATCCTTCTATTCAAATTGTGTTCCAACTTAGAGATTTTCCATTATGTCAAGCGATTCAAAAACTACTAGGTCACGGTTCTATTATTAAGAAGAAACAAAGTGCAGCATATATCCTTACTATTAATAATTTTGAAGGACTTGTTAAACTTTGTAATCTTATTAACGGGAAAATGCGAAGTCCTAAATATTATCAATTACTACTTCTTATCGATTATCTAAATAAAAAGTTAGCGGATAAAAATACCGAATTAATACAACCTTTAAGTTTATGTACTACTTCATTAAGTAAAGACGGTTGGCTAACGGGTTTTATTGAAGCTGATGGTAGTTTTCAAGTACGAGCTAGTTTAACTAGTAAAGTACCACGTATCTCTATTAGTTTTGAACTAACACAAAGTCGTGTAACACATTATGGACATAGTATGTATGATCTAATGAATCAAATTGCTTGTTTCTTAGGAGTAAGAGTAAATGAAATTCGATCTGATCATAAATATCCTCAATATCGACTTCGAACTAGTAGTCTTAAAACAAACCTGACCCTTCGAGATTATCTTAATGAATACCAACTATGTGGTACAAAATATATGGATTATAAAGATTGGTGTAAGGTTCTTAATTATTTCGAAGAAGGAACACATATGGAAAATAAGACACATATTGTAGCGATTAAATCACAGATGAATCAAAAACGAACTGTGTATAACTGGGATCATCTACAGTAGGAAATTATGATAGTAAGATACAGTCTCAACTTGTATGTGAGTACAAGAGAGTTTCCCCTCCTAACTGAGTCTAAGTTAGGTTGAACTGATATTTGAAGTTAAAATATAAGTATAGACTTTGAGTCTGGAAACCAAGAAATATTGGCAATTACAATGCTATTAACAGATAGAAACTTTAATACTAGCTTCTACGACCCAGCTGGAGGTGGTGACCCTATTTTATATCAACATTTATTCTTAACAAAAACAATGTACTCTATTCCTGTAGTAGCTTTGGATTCAGCTGGCTTGACTTCGCCTAACCGGCCGTTCCGTTTTGACACATTCTACACACTCTACGATAAACGTTTTCCTAACGCTAAAGCTCCTAGTCAATCTTTCTTAGAATGGCTGGTAGGATTTACGGAAGGAGACGGTAGCTTTACAATCAACAGTCGTGGTACAGCTATTTTTGTAATTACACAAAGTACTAGTAACTACTGCTCTGCAACAACAAGAACTGCTGGTGCGTACGCAAACCAACTACAAGTTCTTGAGTACATTCAGCGAACTCTAGGTTTTGGTCGGGTAATCAAACAAGGACCACGTACTAGTCGTTTTGTAGTAGAAGACATCGACAGTGTCGCACTGTTAATTGCTTTATTTAATGGTAATCTAGTTTTCCCATTGAAACAAGCTAGCTTTGCTCTATTTCTTGAAGCCTTTAACAAACGATCACGTGCTAAAGCTACGCAAGCAGGGGGTGGGGTTAGCCAACCACAAGCTGTAGAATTTATCCCATCACTGGTTACTCCTACTATCCACGACTTTTGGTTATCAGGTATTACAGACGCTGAAGGTTGCTTTAACTGTTCACTACTAGGTAACTCGAAAGCGTACCGATTTAGATTTCTTCTAGCTGCTACGCATGCTACGCATGCTACACATGCTACGCAACAAATAGGAGAAGCTAATCTAACAGTACTGACACACATTACTACACTTATTGGAGGTATAGTTCGTCCACACTCAAAACCTGGAGTAAACGAACTGACTGTCAATGGTGCTCGTAACGTGGAACGAGTGTTCAAATATTTCGATACTCATCCACTATATACCAAAAAAGCTATATCGTACCAAATCTGGCGAGAAGTTCATGCATCTATCCTTAAAGGAGAACATCTATCACCAGCATCTCGAGCTACACTGAAAGCCAAAGCAGCTACTATTAATAAAGTGAATTAGTGTACATCCCAACGGGAATAAAGGATGTGGTTCAATGAAACTCTAATAGGCAAATGTTTATTGAATATATAAGACCTGTTAAAGTGAATACTATGTATACCATTATTCTAGTCCATACTATACTGGGTTGTGCAATCTTTAGAGAAAAACAGCCTTTAAGTATGCTTACCCCGACAGGCGTAAGGATGAACAATTGTTCATTGGCGACACAAGTGAATACGGTCAACGTATACTCGTACCAAGACCGTCGGTAGTCTAAACTATCGCTACAGACTGGGTCACTTGTGGGTATCTGAAAAGATGCTTAATGTACAGTCGGTTCCCTATATTACACAAGGCTAATGTGCTCTTTATGAGAATAATCGTTAGTACATGGGCCCCAGAGAGAGTTAATAAATCTGGGGTTTTAGGGAATGGGTTCTTTGGTCAACTTTTGAGGCCCGATTCAGAAATTCTGAATATGAACTGCGCTATATGCTGGAATTGTCTGTATAATGATATTATTACTGTGAACATAAGTGGTCTTCCCTGTTTTGCACCCGCGGGTGCGATAGCAAGATCCCGATCCAGTGAAAATATAATATCTAAGACACAATCAGCAGGTAACCAACGACACATCAGTAGTCTAGTAGGAACCTCAGAGACTACACGCGCAGCAACTTATCTTATGAAAGCATCCTTTTGTGAATGGCTAGCCGGAATAATAGATGGGGATGGAAGTCTACAAGTAAGTAAACAAGGTTATACCAGCCTTGAAATAACTATGGGACTAGAAGATTTACCTTGTTTAAAATATATTCAAGATAAATTAGGTGGAAGCATTAAAATGCGATCAGGTGCTAAAGCTTATAGATATCGATTACACAATAAACAAGGTATGATTAATCTAATTCATTGTATAAACGGCCATATTCGACATTCTTCTCGTCTTCTACAACTACATCGAGTTTGTCAACAATTAAATATTCCTGTGATTAATCCTAAAGAAATAACACGTTCTAGTGCTTGGTTTGCAGGATTCTTCGATGCTGATGGAACAATAGGTATTTATATGAAAAATAATTATCCACAACTTAGTATACGAGTAACAAATAAACTACTACAAGATGTTCAATGTTACAAAGATATATTTGGAGGAAATATTTATTTTGATAGTGCACAAAATGGCTATTATCAATGGTCAGTACAAAGTCGTGAAGATGTATTAAATATGTTAGATTATTTTAAAACTAACAATTGTCGAAGCCATAAAGCAAAACGATTCTTCCTTATTCCAGATTATTATCGATTATACGAAATTAAAGCTTTCAAACCTGAAAGTATATTTCATAAAACATGGCTAGATTTCATACAAAAATGGAATAGATAAGTTGAAGATATAGTCCAACTCTCTAAATAAATATTCAATAGAATAAAATAATATTAGAGATAAGCACCCAGAAGTTTATATTTTAATTATACCTGGATTCGGTATTGTAAGTCACATTGTATCTACATTCTCAGGTAAACCAATCTTCGGATACATAGGAATGGTATATGCTATGTTCTCTATTGGAATTTTAGGATTCTTAGTATGGAGTCAACAGGTGGCTCTCCCTCATTGTGAAGTGGGGGTAATAAATCTCGCTGTATGCTGGAACAGTTTAGTGCTAACAAGTACTTTCAATAGTAAAAATCTTGTTAGTTATACTCAATCAGCAGGAAATCTGTATACCAAAGGTTTAAAGAGTTCCTCAGAGACTATATGCGAGACATCTCGAAATTTTGAAACGTTTAATAAACATAGTAATAAATTAATTACCAATGAATGGTTAACATGGTTTATAGGTTTTTCTGAAGGAGATGGAGCAATTTTAACAACTAAAGGTAAAGCTCGATTTGTATTAACTCAAAAAGAAGGTGCTATTTTACATCATGTACAAGAAGTTTTAGGCTTTGGAATAGTACGACAATTTGATGGGTACTATAGATTTATAGTGACAGATCCTCAAAGTATCCTACTTCTAGTATACATCTTTAACGGTAATTTAGTTTTACCTTATCGTCAAAAACAATTAGGCGAATGGATTAATGTACTTAATAATAGCATAAACCTTGAATTAGCTCTAAATCCTACATTAATGAAACCAAACCTTTCAGACGCATGGTTATCTGGTTTCACAGATGCCGAAGGTTGTTTTAATGTTGCTTTACAACCACGGCTTAATACGATAACAGGATACCGAGTATCTATACGATTCTTATTGGATCAAAAAAATGCAGAATCTACTTTACTGCAAGTTCGTGATCTATTTAATTTTGGACAAGTATTTGTACGAGGAGATACTAATGGTGTATATCGATATAATAACAATACATTCAAAGGTCTAATACCAGTACGTGATTACTTTTTAGCATTCTCACTTAAAACTAAAAAAGCTGAATCATTTAAACACTGGTTAGAAGTATTTACTATGATATTAAACAAAGAACACTTGGTTCCAGAAGGGCTAGATAAAATTCGAGCTATTGCTAAAATAATAAACATCAAAAATAGCTTAAATAATAAAACTGGCTCTGCTAAACCTTAGAGATGAAGATATAGTCCGATCCCGGTTGTGAGATCGGTTTAGATGGTTTGTAGGTACGCAAGTCATTTGGCTATGGTTCGCTACGCTTCTTGTATTGCAGTTGTATTGGTTGGTAAACCACGAGTTGTAGCAAACCAACAACCTGCTCCGCTGGTACGCTGGTACGCAACAACACCACTAGTAGCAGTTGCAACAACTCGTTCGGCTCGTTCGGCTACGCATAAAGAAGGATCCAAGGGAGTAGCGAAGAAGCTAAGTTGCCTTTGGCTACAAGCCGTCTATTTAACATGCACCACATGTTCTCAGTAGGTTTAGATGTAGATACTAGAGCCTACTTTACAGCAGCTACTATGGTAATTGCCGTACCAACAGGAATTAAAATCTTCTCTTGGTTGGCTACATTATATGGAGGAAGCTTAAGATATAATACACCATTATTATTTGTATTAGGATTCTTAGCTTTATTCACTATAGGTGGATTAACAGGAGTAGTATTATCTAATGCATCATTAGATGTTGCTTTCCATGATACTGTAAAGTTTATGACTAGCTCTTTAACTATTGCTAATTATAAACTTAAGTCTCCGCAAAGTCTTAAGGAACACGAAATCGGACCCTTTACTATTGGTCTTATTGATGGTGATGGTAGTCTTCAAGTAAACCATTGGCGTAAGAAAAATCTTCAATTTCGTCTGGTAGTAAAACTAAACGATATGCCTCTTAACTATGAAATGCTTTGTATTCTAAGTCATACATATGGAGGGTATGTACGACGAGGCATAGATAAGAATACACAATATGTTCAATGGATTATTAATGATCAAAAGACATTTCACCACAATATTATACCACTTTTTGATAAATACCCTCCAATAACTAGCCGTATGCAACTACAATATCACTTCTTTAAGAGATTTTTACTAGAACCTAATATTGAACTATATTTTATTGAACGAAGTAAGAAATATGACCTTCGAACAAGCTACGCTACCGAATGTTTAGAAGTACCTTTATATTTTAAAGAATGGCTTGCAGGCTTTATTGAAGCTGAAGGATCATTTTCTATACGTCAAAAAGGAAACAATAGTTTTAGTATTGCTCAGAATCATGATTATTATTTGATTAAAGCTATTCGGGATTATTACTCTGTAAACCATCTGACTATTTCAAGTAAGAAAGGTAAAGTGAGTGGTTTTCCTATTTATGAAATTAGTATTGCAAGCAAAGAAGGTTTAGGAAAAGTAATTGATCACTGTACTCCACTTCTACAAGGCTATAAATATTATCAACTAAGTGAATTTGTGCTTAATAGTAAAGCATTTCAAGATCGTGTTCCTAACTTCTTTACGTAAGTATGTGTCTTGTTGTCATATCACTGTAGGAGAGAAGAGTATATCTCCAAGTATCTATAAGTTATAGATGCTAACGGTGAAGTCTTATTCTGTAAGATTAAAGCGTCTTACACAATCAAGAGTAAGATAATACCGTGGGAACCTAGATAATTATATCTTGGACGCCGTAGAGGCCACACGTGATATCACTATTAACAAGATATCCGTATCTAAATAGTGAAAGATATGGTCCGATCCTACCCGTGAGGGTAGATACTCACTCGGTACATTAAGTTACTAATGTATAGAGTATAAAATAACTAATTTCTGACATACTATGTAGTAGCACACTTCCACTATGTTTTAAGTATGGGAGCTGTGTTCGCTTTATTCGCTGGATTCTATTACTGGACACCTAAAATTGTAGGTAGATCATTCAATGATTTCTTAGGAAAAATCCACTTCTGGACTCTATTTATCGGGGTTAATTTAACTTTCTTCCCTCAACACTTCTTAGGGTTGGCCGGAATGCCAAGAAGAATTCCTGATTATCCTGATGCATTTGCAGGATGGAATGCAGTATCTAGTTTTGGATCATTAGTATCTGTAGTAGCAACTATATTATTTGGATATATCATCTACGATATCTTCGCTAACCAACCTGCGTGCTCAAATAACCCTTGGCAAGTAGCTCCTTTCTTCACTAGCGAATATCAACTAAATAATGAAACACAGACAACTAATACATTAGAATGGGCACTACAAAGTCCAATTCCATTCCACGCATTTAAAATGTTACCTATCCAATCTTAATTTTTATACTTATTAAAGTAATTTAACCCCCCCTAACGACTTGCTTGCGTAGCAACTGCTATAAATCGAACTCGTAAAGTTTAAAATGTTAATCGAACGCCTCTCATATTCTCTTTTTTTTCTTGTTCGGCTAACCAGCCTAAAGGGAGAGCACCCCTTGCGTAGCTAGGGAGAGCACCCCTTGCGTAGCTAGGGAGACCCGAACGAGCATAACCAAGCATCCTAGTCTTAATTAAGCAAGCGCTACGCTAAAGTTAGTAGAATTTCTCTCGCTAGCTACTGCTAGTGCTCCTTGCGTAGCTAACCCAAAACCGCTTCATTTGTTAACGATTTATAATTCTTGCGTAGCATCTAGTTGGTGTAGCTCTAGCTACGCAGCTACGCAGCTACGCAGCTACGCAGCTACGCAGCTACGCAGCTACGCAGCTACGCAGCTACGCAAAACAAACGCCAGAAGTGGGTTGCCGGAATTCCTGCTACAATTGTTGTTGGTTTTGGCTACTACCCATTGGCTGCTTGCTGTTGCTACGCAGCTACGCAAGTCGTGCTTTAGCAAGCAAAGCTAACAAGATAAACAATTAAAAGAAATAAAGGTTTAAAATGTTAATCTAACGCCTCTCATGACTTGGTTTTAATACCAGGCTAGTCCAAACTGTGACTAAGGTAAATGGGGTCGGCGCTCAAGTATTTGATTAACAAAATCTTCTATTTAGCTTCCGTATTATATACGGTCATACAAATTATTAGAAGACAAAATTGAACAATCATGATAACACTACTATTACTTATTCCTATTATAGGGTCATTACTTATACTTCCAATACAAAATGATTCAATACAAAGTCAAGTAAAAATGAGACAAATAGCATTAACAACTTCTGTAATTAATTTTTTTGTATCATTATTTATTTGGTATCAATTTGATTCAAGTACAACTCAATATCAATTTGTAAGTGAATTTAATCAATTAAGTTTATTTCATTTAAATTTTGGTATAGATGGGATTTCAATCTATTTTGTATTATTAACCACATTTGTAACTCCAATTGCTTTATTATCTAATTATGCAAATATTACTAAAAACTTAAAATTCTTCTTAGTATCATTCTTAATATTAGAAACTTTACAAATTTGTGCTTTTGTAGCTCTAGATTTATTACTTTTCTATATTTTCTTTGAAAGTGTATTACCAATTTTATTTATAGTTATAGTAATATTTGGACATGGGCCAGATAGATTTAGATCTGCTTTCTTATTCTTTTTATATACTTTAGCTGGTAGTTTACCTATGTTATTATGTATTTTAAGTATTTCCAGTTATATAGGGTCAACAGACTTCCAATTAATCTCATTATATGAAATTAGTTTACAAAGTCAAAAAATACTATGGTTAGGCTTTTTCTTAGCTTTTGCTGTTAAAACTCCATTATATCCATTTATTATTTGGTTACCTAAAGCTCATGCAGATTCTCCTTTAGCAGGATCTATCATTCTAGCTGCAACTATCTTAAAATTAGCTACATATGGATATCTTAGAGTATTAATTAATTTCTTACCTGATGCTACTAACTACTTTAATCCTTTAGTACAAACAATCGCTGTAATTGCAATAATTTATGCTAGTTTCTCAACTATAATACAACAAGATACTAAAAGATTAATTGCTTATAGTAGTATAGCACACATGGGTGTAGTAGTTTTAGGATTATTCTCTAATACTATCCAAGGAATTGAAGGAGCTATATTATTAGCTTTAGCTCATGGATTTGTGTCTCCTGCTCTATTTATTTGTGTGGGAGGTATTATTTATGATAGAACAGGTAAAAGAATTATTAATTATATTAGAGGTTTAGCTACTTATATGCCAGTGTTTACTATTTTATTCTTAGTATTCACTTTATGTAATACAGGTATACCATTAAGTCTAAACTTCTTAGGAGAACAATTATCTTTAATTGGTATCTGGCAACAAAATCCTATTATAGCTATATTAGGTGCTACTGGTATACTACTATCTGCTTGCTATTCTTTATTCTTATATAATAGATTATCATATGGTAACCTTTCTCCTTCATTACCACCTGTTAAAGATATTAATAGAAGAGAATATTACTTATTATTAAGTCTTTTAATTCCTACTGTGGCATTTGGAATATTACCTAATGTTTTATTAAGCAGTCTTCATACATCAGTTTCTGCATTATTATATACTTTATAGATAATATTTACCGACCTATCTTGGTGTAACTACGCAATCCCTTGCTAGCTACTGCCTGTTGCTTTGCTACGCAACAGCTACAACCAATGGAAACCAAGCCTGCCCTAGCGTTCTAGGGACGCAAGTATGCGGTAACTAGCTACGCTACGGAGGTAGGGAATGCTACGCTACCAGGTAGCATCCCGGCACCAGAGTAATGGAGGCAGGCTAAGCTGTTGGGTTGCTCTTGCTACGCAGCTACGCAGCTACGCAGCTACGCAGCTACGCAGCTACGCAGCTACGCAACGCGTTGCTAAACTAGTGCCTGCGAAGCTGCCAACTCTTGCTGGTGTAGATCTAGCTAGCAAACCAACCCTAGCGAAGCAATACCTACTTCGTTGAACAACCAGGCAATAATTAGTTTTTTACGCCTCGAATTTATCCCTCTCGGATACCGACCGCCGGATTGCCTGATTACCAACCCACATAACCCTTGCGCAAGCATCCAGGGATTGCCTGGTTTGGTGTGGTTTTTATCTGCGTACCAAGTAACAGAACGAGCACCAGCAATGCATAAGCTGGCAAAGGGGAGCAATTGGGTATAGCAAACCAACTCCTGCTCTTTACCATTCCTTTCGGAGCAGTTCCTGGTGGTAAGCTGGTGCTCAGCCTTACCAGGCCAAACCACCATCCAGGTAAGTGCATGATTATAACTTGATTGTCTTAGCCGACCAGTATCATATTTAAGTACCGTACAAAATACTTTTAGCTGGTGGTGGTACGCAACGCTTCGCTACTCCCTTGGGTTGGTTCCCAGGCTTGGTTCTGTTGCTTTGCTACGCATAAGCTACAGGCAAGGGAGTTGGTCCTGTTGCTTTGCTACGCATAAGCTACAACGCAAGTACCAGCTGGTGGTACGCAACGCTTGGTACCGCAATACCAAGAAATACGATATAAGTAGATATGTTATTTTAACATATACTGAATGCAAAGTCATCCTGCCTTTTTGTATTAATTAATCGATCTTTCTCCTCGCCGGGCCTAGCTTCGCAAGTAGCTGCAGTTGGTAGTTACAATTGTTACCTAATTCGTTGGTAGCCAATGGTTCAATGGTTAACCAAGGCTAACCAGGCAAGGCAGGAAAGATACATTTATTATATACATTTAAGGTCACTTTTCTAGGTTAAACCTGTAATTGTAAATTTAGACCAGCTACGCAACTGTTGCGGAGCAGGAACAAGACTGTACTCTTATCAGTATAATCTTTACGATCCTCCTGCTACTTGGTATTGCGTAGCAGCACCGGCTACAGCAGTCGTGGCCTAGTTAGCCTAGTTTATATGAGCTTAGCTAAGCCGGAGCCTTCGTTGATTAGGATATTCTTGCGTAGCAAGGGCCACAAACGAATTTACATATTATTTTTCAAGCCTTTTCGTCTTGGTGGCGATCGTAAGCCTGGTTCAATACCAGCAGCGTTTGCTAACCAGCACCCTGCGTACCAAGCATAGCGGGTGGTTCTATTGCCTTGCCGAAAGCCATGATAAGAGCGTATATCGAATATCGATTGGCGTTTGATACGCCTCTAGCTTGCGCGCTTGCGCACTTGCTTAAAGAAGTATACGTAGGCTATATTATAATTTAAACGAATTAAACAATGACAACTCTATTTATCAATATCTTAGCTTTTGGTACTTTATTATCAAGTATTTTTTCTATTACATCTAAAAATCCTGTAATTTCAGTTATTTTCTTAATTTCTACTTTTGTACAAGCTGCCGGATATTTAATTCTTATTGGAATTAATTTTGTGGGTATATCTTATATAGTAATTTATGTTGGTGCTATAGCCGTTCTATTCTTATTTGTAATTATGATGATTAATATCAAATTAACAGATTTATTAGAAACAGGAAGTCAATATACTAAAAATTTACCTTTAGCCATAGCAATAGGTTCTCTATTTGTATTTGTTATCTTTACTATAATACCATTTAACTTTAATAATGTACCAGCTTTATCTGTATTATTGGATAAAGTAACCTATTTAAATAGTATATTTTCAGATTCTAATATTGTTAAATCGAATTTAATAAATTCTATTGTAAATAGTTCCATATTATCATCTGATGTATTATTAACAGATTTCCAACAAATAGAAGTTTTAGGTTATAGTTTATATACTTATGGAGCAGTATTATTTATAACATTAAGTGTTATATTATTATTAGCTATGTTTGCAACTATTACTATATCTAGATCTAATCGAGTATAATTTAACTTGAACGTTTAACATTAGCCATTACTTGGTTTTCTTGCTACGCTTGTTGGTTCGCTCTACCCTTGTTCTGCTGGTGTAGCTCTAGTTACGCAAAACAAAGCAAACCAAGTACCACCAGTTGGTACGCTACAATTGTAGCAGAGCAACTACTACGCTTGGTACGCAATACCAAGGGAAGAGTAGCGGTAGCCGCTACGCGAGGGCTAGCAACCAGGCCCTGCCTTAAAAGAGTATTAAAACATTTAAAGTTTACTTTTTAATATGTTAGACGCTATCAATTAAACATTATTTAACTTATGTTAGCAGCAGCAAAATACATAGGAGCTGGAGTAGCTTGCTCAGGATTAATCGGAGCAGGAGCTGGAATTGGAACTGTATTCGGTTCTTTAATCTTAGCTACAGCTAGAAATCCTCAACTTAGAGGACAATTATTCACATACGCAATCTTAGGATTCGCTTTAGCAGAAGCTACAGGGCTATTCGCTTTAATGATGGCTTTCTTATTATTATATTCTTAATTCGAACTCGAATTAATTAAAGATGTATATTATACACAACCCCCCCCCCACCAATTATACCATCAATAAAATTTGTATATTACTAAATAAATTAAAACCCTAATAGAAAATAAACTTGATATTCGATTATACGACTTAAGAGTAGTTGGTGATTGCGGAGCAAAGGCCTAGCTAATGTTTTAAACCAAGTAGCTGCCAGCCGCTCGTTATGCTACGCAAAATAAAGCCGCCGGTCTTGCTACGCAGCTACGCAAATGCTAGCTACCGCTTAGTAGATCTAGCTACGCAAAACAAGCTACGCAAGCGAAACCAGAAGATAGCGGGAGGTATCGATAACTATAACGAGGGGTTAAATTGAATAAATAATTAAATAATTATGTACAAATTAATGTAGGTCGATGGCATCTTTTAAGTATGAGCACACTAATAATGTGAATACAAAAGCTTGGATTAATGACACTGCAAGTTCTAATCCTATTAATGCTAAGAAGATTGCAAAAGGAATTAAAGTAATTACAGCTATAATTAAGCTTCCTGTAAATAATTTATATAAGTATGTACTTAAAATTTTAAGTAAAGTGTGACCAGCAACAATATTAGCGAATAATCGAACACCTAATGAAACTGATCTAGCTAAATATGAAATTAATTCAATTAAAACTAATAAAGGAACTAAACCTAAAGGAGTACCAGCTGGAATAAAGAAAGCTAAGAATTTAAGACCATGAATTGAGATAGATAAGATAGTTACAGCAATAAAGATAGTTACACTTAATCCTAAAGAAACTACTCCACTAGCAGTTACTGCAAATGAATAAGGTACGTTAGAAATTAAATTACCTAATAAGATAAAGAAGAATAATGAATAAACAAATGGTAAATAAATTTCGTTTGCACTTCCTATTTGATCTCTAACCATTGAACCTAAACTAGCATAAGATGATTCTAAGGCTACTGACCATCTACTTGGTATTAATTTGAAATCATTATTACCTAAGAAGTGGAATCCTACTACAAGTAGTAAAATGAAACTAGCATATAGTCCTAAATTTGTAATAGTTATATTTAAATAACCTAAAATTGGTGCATTTAATCCTATTAAGCTAGTTACTTCGAATTGACTTAAAGGTGATAAAATGATGAATTGTGACATTTTTTAATAAAAGATTACTGACTGTTGATTTTTTATGAAAATATTTTATATATCTCCTCTTTTAAGTTGCCGCTACGCGATAGCCGAGCCCCGCTACCGTGCAGTAGCTACTGCCTGTTGTTACGCTACCGGCAACTGCTAGTATCTCTGCAACAACAACAACCTAGCCCGCTTGCGTACCAAGAGACGGGGCCTTCTTTTTATACATTTGAATACTTTTGATATACTCTTATACTGATTTAATTAATCTTTAACTTTAAATTGAATTTAGAATACCTGCCCTAATGGCCCAATGGCAGTAGGCTTTGCCAACAGGCCGGTGGTAGCTACGCAAACCCTATCATTTTTTATTACTACATCTCCCAAATTTTTTATTTACAATTCCTTTCTGCTCTTGCGTACGCACTTGGGTGCTGGCATATGATACCACGAGCACTTGCCTGTTGCTACGCTACCGGCACAAGCTAGCAATGCATAAGTAGCGAGTATTGTAATTTATACAAATGATGACTATTTTGAATTTCTTTTAATTATATGTAATCACTTAGTATTAATTAGAGGGGTTAATTTAATTTGTTAATAATTATGAAGGTAAAGAGTGTATGTATAATTTTATTTCAAGTATTAAATAAATGACTTTAAAAATAAACAAGGGCTTGGTTTATTAGCTGTTGTTGTTGCAGAGATACTACTACAACCGCTACTTGCGAAGCTAGACAACAATTAGCATTCCCTAGCGCTGCCCAGAATTCGATCGATTTAGAGATAACTAATAATTATCTTGGGTGCGTTACTTGGTTAGCAAGACAGGGCCTAGCGAGCCAAGACCGCTCGGGTCTTGGGTTTGCTCCTGTGCAGCAAGTGCTCGGCAAGTGCTCGGCAAGTGCTCGGCAAGCTAGAGCTGGTTTGCTCTGGTTGTTTTGCGTACGCTAGATCTACTACCTGCGAAGCTGCCCAGCCAATGGGAGCAAGTGTTGGTAGGTACTGCTCCTGCTACGCAAATACTTGTTATTTGCGTAGCAGGAAACACAGAGTGAAAAGAGAGAGATATCCCTTCTTAGAAGTGTGATACATAAAACCTGGGATCAAACTAAATCTCTTACTAACCATGCGGAAGGCTCTCGTGATAATTTCCTCGAACAAGTTGATGCAGGTGCTGCTACGCAACACCTGAGACTGATATGGTTTTTGTTAGATGAGTAGCCAGAGCTTTCGGGTATAACGTGGTGAGAGACACCCAAGTATAACTAACTCAAAACAGGGATGTTAGATATTTGTAAGACTAATTAAGTATCATTAAAATTTAATCTAAATATTCACAGGTTCGCTATAGAGATAAAATTCCAAAACATTTTAAATTGTTAACAAACTAAAGTGTTATATAATCTGTAATGTTACAAATTTCTGTACAATTGTTCCAAGAGTCACATCTTTAATAGCTACATAACCTAGTACTTTCCATAATAATGTATTATTACTTTAAACATCTAACATCTCTTTTAGAGGGGGGCAGCGTAGCAGCTAATTTTATTATCTTCAACTTTAAATGCCCTTGTATCAACTGCAACACCATCTTTATAAATAAACATTCGCTTATTATCAGTTTTAGCCAATCGATAAACTTGTTCTTTAATAGTAATATTAGATTTTTCTACAGATCTAAACCATTTCTTATGACTTAAATCCACCCGCTATGCGAGAGAGTCTTTCTTTAACAATGATTTCATCAATTCAAAGTCCAAATCTCGAGCTCCTTTGAAACCTTTAATCTTTGTAAGAGTTTTAAGCGTACCATCTGATTGTTTAATTGTTCCAGAATAGATTTTAGTTGCGGGCGCAGCTATTCCTAAAGGAGTTGCGGCCGCAGAACAAATTCTTCGAATTCATATTCAAACTTCAATTGACCCAATTCATTTCCAAGCAATCCCATTCTATCTAATTCATGAAGAATAGTATCATCTTTATCCTGCTACGCAACTGACATGATAGAATCTGTATCAGTATAAACAACATTAAATTTGTGATTATTTTTGAACGTTGACATAAATGCCCTAGAATATGAAGTTATTCCAGAAGCTGTAGCAATTGAATTAGAATATTCAACATCTTCTATTTCACCTATATATATAGAAAATAAATTCGTCATTTTGGGTGATTTAGTCTGGACTTTGCAAGTTTTAAAAGTCTTAAAATTATAGTGATTCCCTATGGTGTTTTTGTTTGACTTTTTTAACAATTCATTTGTGACGGTCACTCGTGTAGGCAGGTTGTGATGGGAGGGGAGGGGGGCAGCGTAGCAGAGCCTAGAAGCCCCAACTCTAGGAGAGGATCTTCTATTTCACCTTTTGGATGATAAGTCATTAATATGTAATCCTTATTGATATCGGGGGGGTTAAAAGAGATTATAGCACATTTAGCTCAATTGGTAGAGCAAGTATCTTCGAAGTATAGGGTTATTGGTTCGAGTCCAGTAATGTGTTCTTAGTTAATTCATGATATTATTGAATTAACCCTTGTATGTACAACTTAAAAACTAATATGACAAAATTTAATTTCAAATCTATTATTAATCCAATACTTGCTTCACAGTTCCATAGAACATTTTATAAGCAAAATTCTAAAAATGTAATATCAACTGTGTATAATGCAAGTTCTTTCAAAAGTTTATCATCAAATGAACTAATATTAATTGCAGCAATCAAAAAATTCTTTAAGTCTTTGCATCGGAGTGATAGTTTCCCCAGACATCTGAGTATACTTACCATACAAGGCAAGGATTTCGTTGCGTAGCAGCTCATCTTTAGGTACTCGTAATCTGGAACAGTAACGTAAGTTGTATCAAACCAGTTGAAGAAATCCTTCAGGTTTATAGGTACATATCTATTGTCACTTCCAGGTACCAGAGGGTGTTTTGACAGATGTTCCAGGGTTAACAACTTAGAGACCTCTGGTAACGGTGTTAGGACCGGGCTCGGGGGGTTTGAAGCAAACGTAACGGTTTTACCGATCTTTGCCGGTCCTAATCCTACACCTGCAGTGGCTTTCAACACACCGTGTACATTTGGTAGTGGTTGTGTCCATCTACCTGGCCCAGGTGTTTCAGACGCTGTCACAGGGATTGTAGCTTTAAAACTTGGAGGTGGAGGTGAACCTGGCCAGTGTAGTTGGATATCCTCCTCAGAAGTGTCATCCTTAGGTGGTTCTATACCTACATCGGCAGGTGCTGTAGAACCTTCTGGCTTGTCGGTTATAGATTTACCCTCGTCCCATCTTATGTGCACAGACTTCTTAAGAAGGGTTCTAGCTTTTAGTTAACTCTTAGTTTAACCTAGAAGATATTTGCTCCAATCAGTTAAAGTTAATATGGGATCGTGATGGTGATACTTAGATAACGGATAACCTGTCTGATATTTAGATGTGTCATAGTTGTCTATCTGTGCACCAATAAGCTCAGCGTTTGACAGGTTATTCCGAGGCTGGAACATTGTGTACATTGTACTGAATGGTTTGAAAGCTGTCTGTAAACCAACGTATCCTAGATCTGTAAGGGTTCTAGAAAAGGATCTTGTGTGACCAGGTCTTTCAGCGGGATCTACAGCTTTTCCTTTAGAACTACCAGGTATCATTGTATCACCGGAACCATCATCACCAGTTGCGTAGCAGCGTAGCAGCGTAGCAGCGTAGCAGCGTAGCAGCGTAGCAGCGTAGCAGCGTAGCAGCGTAGCAGCGTAGCAGCGTAGCAGCACCTGAGCTTTCCGCTTGGAAGTAGAAGTAACTATACACTTTAACACCAGTCTGCCAAGCGGCACCGAGTGCTATAGCGGTGATGAAGAGTCCACCTGCGTACCATGCTAGACCTGTCCATGTCCAATCTCTATACCATGGTAGTTTAGTAATAGGGTCACCTCCGATATATGTAGATCTTAAAGAGTCTAGCGGTATTTCCTTACCTCTATTCATGAAGGCTTGCCAGTGGGCACCTCCACCTCCAGAAGGCTCGGGTTTATTACCGAACGGTGACCACCATCTACCGGTTGTAGGGTCAGGAAC